CATGCAATTAAGCAAGGCTAAAAGCTACATATATAGCTTTTAGCTCGCTTTTATTCTTTTTTATTAAAAAATATCGCTTATTTCTGTAATTCCTTATCGGCTCCTCACCTAGCACTAGCTAGTACTAGCCTAGTGCAGGAATGTGTTTGTAGCAGAAATATTCATTTATCTATCTTTTTATCTCTAATACTTCTAAAATTAATCGGATTATTATGATTCGAACATAACTAGTCTTCGTCCCAAACGAAGTGCCTACCCAAGCCGGCCCTAATCCGTAAAAAAAAACAAGAGTACTTGGACTTGAACCAAGAATTTGAAGGTTGAAGCTTCCTATTTTGCCAATTAAACTACACTCTTCAGAGAATATCCGATTTGAACGGATGTGGCTAGAATATAACCTAATAAGACTCAAGCTTACCGCCTTAAACCACTCGGCCAATTCTCTTTAATTCCTCAGCGAATCGAACGCTGATATCATTCTTATCAAAAATGCACTCTACCGTTTAAGTTAAGGAATCTTATATAGAGCATATTTTTTTAAGGCTGGCGCAAGCTATGCTTGCGCCGAGGAAAAAATTATAATTTTTTTTTATAGCCGCGCCGCATACTTCGTAGCCCCCTTAATACTGAAAAATGAAGGATTTGAACCTTCAACTTATTGTGTGTAAAACAATCGCTCTACCATTGAACTAATTTTTCTTACAGGTTTACTGCTTTTGCAGAAAGGCAGAAGCTCTGTATTTTTTTTATAAAACCTTTAACTAGCGCAGCCTTAATAGCTTATAGCATTACTATGCCGCAGTCTAACACTTCGTTAGTAGAATAGTAATGCTACAAGCTAGCGCCTTTAAAGAAACAAGTATATAAGATATACCACACCATTAATGAGTATTAATCTTTACCTTTTATAGTAATTATTATTGCACCTACCATAGCTAATAGTAATATAAAACTAGCCATAAATATTCACATATTGTGACTTGTGTATAATATATGTCCTATCGTTGCTGTATGTCCTGTTTCAGCCATATTATTATCTCAACTATTACTTGATACAAACATAATATTGGCATTCGTTATATCTAAGTTTCTATTAATATATTTTAATATATCACTAAACTTATTTCAAGGTAAATAGTATAGTATAGTATTTAATTTACTACTGTAATTATTTAATATCGCCATGTAATAAGGAAGTACTTGGAATATAGTAAAATTGGCAAGAATTGTAATAAATAAACCTAAGGATACACTATTTCTATTATTACTTTGTAATTCGCTTGTTCTTATATTTATTAACATTAATATAAATAGAAATAATATTGAAACTGCCCCAATATAAACAATTAAATAAGATAAACCTATAAATGTAAGACCTATTAATATTAAATATACTGATATATTTGCAAATAAACCTATTAGAAATATTACTGATACAATAGGGTTTTTATTAATTATTATTAAAATACCGCATAATAAAGCTGTTATATTTATTATATCTAAAGATCCGGTTAAATACCCATTCGAGAAAATCTCAGGTATAGCTAGAAGTTGATAATACATTGTATTTTTTTTTATATTTATATTAACCTAATATTTAGGATAGCAATAAAATTATATCTTGTCTTTTAACCTGTAACATAATTTTAGCTTGCTTGCTACAATGGACGAGGGATGCATAGTGCTACGGGTAATACTACGGTAGCCTGGCGATTTTTCAAGCTAGCGCTGTAATTCCTATTCTTCTAATAGGAATAGTAATAAGCACGAAAAAAAAAATACCTTTTTTTTTACTAGCTAGAGCTTGCGCCTAAATGGCTAGCTAGCTAGGGTGCATATTTTTCGGCGGCTAGCTAGCTAAAGCTCGTTCTATTTCATAGCACGAACTTCTAGCTTGCGTATTTTCGGTGAAAATCGTAAATCCGCAAGCTCCCTCCTATACATAACTTATTTGTCCATATTCTTATAACTCCATATCTTCCCCCGAAGAGTCTGCGAGCTTTAGCTAACAAACTAAAACTAGCTCTGCGCCAGATAAAGGGATAAGTATTTGGCTATATTTAGTTAATAGCCCTTAATTACAACTAACTAAAAGCAAGTCTGCAAAGCCTTTATTGGGCTTGCATTCCGATTCCTGCATACTAGTAATTAGCAAGATTATTTTATCTTTTTTTCTATATAAAATAGATTACCGTCTGAATTAAGACTTAATCTTATTAGCATTTATATAAAAGGTTTTAGCATGCCAAATAGAACAATATTACTATGACTATTACGCAGGAACTAGCAGCAGCTATAAGAAAAATACAGAGCTATATAAAAAAAAGTACAGAGCTTTAGTTTGCTTTTAGCTTTTAGCTTCCTTATTAATCTAACGGTAAAAAGTGCAGGAGGGCTACGAAGTATGCGGAGTACACTTCGTTAGGGCGCTAAGCTCCTCCCAAAAAAATGTTTTTTTTTTCGAGCTTTGCTAAGCCTTCTTAGTGTATATTTTTCGGCTTCGCCTAACGAAGTATGCATAGCTTGCGCCAGTCTTCAGCAAGCTAAAGCTATAAAAAATGCATTTTTTTTTCTAGCTTGCTAGCAAGCAAGCGTGTCCTCACCTTCATAGCTACGCTCTTGTTATGCGCTAGCTAAAGCTAGCGCCTTAATTACCACCAGGTAAATGCTAAAAGCAAAAGCCTTAATAAATTAAGAACCTCAATAATACATAGATACATATAAGAAAAGTCAAACTACATCCACGAAATGTCAGTATAATATTCCAGCTTCATAACCAAGATGGTGATGATCTGTTAAATGGTATGAATATATTCTTCATAAAGCCACTGATAAGAATATTGTACCTATAATAACGTGGAATCCGTGGAAACCTGTACCGAAGAAGAAACATGTTCCAAATACACCGTCACTAATAGTAAAGGAAGAAACGCTATATTCTACCCCTTGGAAAAAAGTGAATATTAAAGCTAATAGAACTGTAAAGATAGAACCGTATAAAGCTCCTCTTCTTTCTCCTTTTATTAATGAGTGGTGTGCATAAGTAATAGTTGCTCCACTAGATAATAAAATTACTGTGTTAAGTAATGGTAATTCAAATGGGTTTACTGGTTCTATACCCATAGGTGGTCATTGAGCTCCTAATTCTACAGTAGGTGTTAATGCACTATGAAAGAATGCTCAAAAGATAGCTACAAAAAATAAACCTTCAGATACTATAAATAGTATTACTCCTAGATTTAACCCCTTTTGCACTGCTAATGTATGATTTCCTAAATATGTACCCTCTGCTATTATATCTCTAAATCAGAAAGACATAGATGCTACTAATGTTATTAATGATAAGTAAAACACTATATAGCTATTATTAAATAAGTGCATTGATAATGCTCCGTTCACTGTTACTGTAAATAAAGCAATACTTGTATACAGCGGTCAAGGAGACGGTGACACTAAATGGAAGGGATGATCCTGAAAATTACTTCTTATTAAATTTGTCATATAAATTATATATTATAAATCTTTTAGTTTTATACACATATTAAAAGCCCCTAAGATGAATCGAACATCTATCATAATATTAACAGTATTATGCTCTACCGTTGAGCTATAGAGGCTCAAATAGACAGCCGAAGGAGGTTGCTATGAACGCGCCCCCGGCGCCCCCGGCGCCCCCTAACGAAGTATGCTTACAGATTTGCGATTTTCTACGAAAATACGAAAATACTGGAGCACTAAGCACGAAAAAAAAAATACATTTTTTTTACTAAGCACGCACGAAAAATCCGCAAGCTAAAGCTACCCCCCCTAAAATACGCTACAGCCTCCGTCCCGGAATAAAGCTAAAAGCTAAAGCTAAAGCTATATATGCAGACTACGGAAAAGAGGTGATTCGAACACCTAGATGTATAAAACATAATACTTAGCAAATATCTTACCCTACCTATGGAAACTTTTCCTGCATTAGCTAGAGCTTTAGCTAGCCCTAATAAATATTTTATATAGGGAAGCATAATAGCTCCCTCTAGCCGCCAGCACCTTAATTACAGATAGCTAAAAGCTAAAGGCAAGCTAAAAGCTAAAAACTAAAAGTTTTACCTGGGCGCTACCTCCCCCCAGAGGGGGGGAAGCTCCAGCAAGCCCGCCCAAATTATAAAGCTAGTCTGTAAAAGCATACGAAGATATGTAGGCTACGTATCCTACTATACGAATTAGATCAGAATCGAACCGACATCTACTTCCGTGACAAGGAAGTCCTTTACCTATTTAAGTTACTAATTCTAGGAGACAAGAGATTCGAACTCTTAAAAGCAACAGCTATTGAGTTTACAGCTCAACCCTTCTTACCAATAAAGGAACCCTCCTTTATATAATATCTATATATTATATATTTTTATGGTTAATGTTAATTAATCCCGCGCAACTTCCACTACGCGAACCGTATTTCGACTTAACACTAATTAGAGCCACGCATACGAAGATTCCCAATAAAAGAATATATAAAACCTATTTGTTTTTTTTACTTGTTACTAAGAAAGCAAACTTATTGCGCATGCCCCTTTCAGCATGTGACGAGTGGTTAGTACCAATCCAAGGTCTATTCACCGTGACATGGTGATTCACGATTACTAGTAATTACTTATTCATGTAGTCGAATTTCAGACTACAATCCTTAAAATTTATATCCTATTTTTTGAGATTAGCTTAAATTCACATTTTTGCATCTCTTTGTTTAGGAATATGTGGCACGTCTATAGCCCACAATATCAAGGCCATGATGACTTGTCTTTGTCCCCTTTATCTTTCCAAATTTCCAGGACTGAATGCTTTATCGTAAATAAAAAAAAATAAAGCCAGGGATTACGTTAATTTCATGGAAACCACAGTTTCACAACATTAACTGGAAACAGCCGTGCAACTCCTGTAATAAAATTATTCAAATTGTGGTAAGGTTTTTCGTGGATCATCGAATTAAACAACATACTTCACTACTGGTGTCAGAAACGGTCTAGTGATTTCAGTTCCTGCGTTGCCACATTACTCTTGAGGTGAAATGCTTACACTTTCATTTATAGACCAAATATTCTGTGGGGCTGGTTTGTCTAGGTCATTAGTTTGCTAGGCTAACTTTAGACTCCTTTCCACAACATCTAACCTATGGCATTCATCATTTACTGCAAAGACTACTTGGGTATCTAATCCTGTTTGTTCTCTGTGCCTTCGTCCTTCAACGTCAGTTTTTACATGGAGGGCTGCCTTCGCCTTTACAGAGTCCCTTTGGTATCACGAAATTTCATCTCTCCTCCTCAAGTACTGCCCTCTTACATAAAACTCTAGTCAAGTACTAACATTTTATAAGCTATATTGACCGTCTGGGTACCCTTTAAACCTAATTAAGATGAATAACACTAGTCTCTTACGTATTACCGCGACTGCTGGCACGCAATTAGTCAAGACACGATATATATACTGTCATTATCAATATATAAACAAAGCTTCATTCAATTCTAATATAATCTTTTCATATGGGACGGCCAGTCCTATGGTGTTATATAACTCGCCCTCACAATAAGACTTCTCCTAAAGATATCAGACTTGACCCATAGCTGTTTTGCTCCCCATACTGGAAGACTTGCCACTTCTCCAAGTTGCCAGTTCAGCCGTTAGGCCATTGACCAAGATTCCTCACTGCTGTACTAACTTGCATTGGGGTTTTTTCAGACCCAATGTGGTCGATCAACCTTTCAGATTCGACTACGAGAGTTTAAGGCTAGTTAAGTCATCACCTTAACTACTACCTATCTCGAAGATATTTATTATCCTCTTAAAGCAGAAACGATGAGAAGCCTAGCTTTATTTGCCAAGTTCTCATCCTGTTTCCTTTATTTATTATGAAGGATTTACCTCCACTTTAAGGCCGGCGAAGAATATCCTTATACTCACCTGTACACCACTTTTTAATTGCTTACGAGCTTGCGCCTTCCCAAAGGGATAGCAATTAAAACGTACGATTAGCATGTGTCAAGCACTTGGACAGCATTCAATCAGAGCCATCACCAAACTCAACTTTTATTTTTTTTTTGATATAGAACTATTCATATATCACTAATGGATCTAAATCCATTAACTAAGGAAAAAACATATAAGCTATTTAATGTAAATTTTACTAAAACAGATACTTATCTATAAAATGCTACTTGCTCGCTATTTTTCATATAAATTATATAAATAATTTTGTATTATTTTCTTCATATATATCATATAACTTTTATTAATTTCCTGGGTGCAAAGCAGAGTTTAGTGCTTAGCTTTAGCTTGCTATATATAGCAAGCTAAAGCTATAGCTTACTATTTATACGAGCACCTTAGGATAAATTGTTATTGTTCATTATAACTTTCCTCAATATAAACACTTAGTACTAATAGCTTATCTATAGTCATAAAAAAAAATAGGCTAACCGAAGCTTAGCTTATAGTTAGCTAATACCTGTAATTTATGTAATTTCTGTAATAGCGGTAGCTGGTGGCTAGATTTAGCTTTAGCTTTAGCTTTAGTGCAGGAGGCGAAGAGCTTGCGCCTTGCTATAGTTCTAGCTAGCACGAACGAAGTCCCTCTTATTGCTACAAAAACTACAGCTAGCTCGCTACAAATATTAATGTAAATCTAATCCATCTTTTATATAAGAACTAGTTAGTACCACGAACACTTGCGCCTGGATGAAGGCTATTGCTAATTCTAAACCTGAAAAGGCTATAATAAATAATAAAGGTATTAATCCTAAAATGAAGAATATAAAACCAGAATTCATTATATTATAAACAAACCCACTTAATATGCTTAATAACATATGACCGGCAGTTATATTAGCGGCTAATCTTAATCCTAATGACACATTTCTAGCAAGGTATGATATTAACTCGATAGTAACTAGTAAAGGTAAAAGAGCTAAAGGACAACCAGCTGGTACTAATAAAGAAAAGAATTTTAGACCATGTTTTTGGAATCCTAATATAGTCGCACCTAATACTATTGTAAAACTAAGAGCAAATGTTAATGCAAAATGACCTGTAGAAGCAAAACTGTATGGAACCATTCCAATTAAATTATTTACTAATATAAATATAAATAAAGTATATATAAATGGGAAATAAATTTGACCATTTTTAGGGTTTATTTGACCTATAACTATATTATGTATAGTTACGTATAAAGATTCTTGAGCTATAGATCAGTTATTACTAACTAATTTATTATAGTTAGTTGAAACTATACTTAAAACTAATATAATTAAAGCTCCTATTGTTAAATATAATCCTATGTTAGTTAAAGATAGATGTAAGTTACCTCCTAAAACTTCTAAATTTAATATGTCTCTTATTTCAAATTGATCTAAAGGACTTCTTATTTCTTCAGCTTGCGCTAAGAATAAATTTTGTTTTTCTATAGAAAACATTTAGTAGTATTATTACTACTATAATATATAAATCTTTAAAAAGCTAAATATTTGCAAAATAGTAGCTAGCGGAGTGCAATGTAATAAAGCTATTCCAGCGTAGCAGAAATAGTGACTCAAGAAAAAAAAAGAATAAAGGGCTTTTAGCTTTAACTGAAAGCTAGGGATAGCCTATATTACTAAACTACTCATAGCTAACAGTGCGGCTTATACCGTTACAAGCTCATATTTATTTTACTAGCTATGTATATTTTTCTCTAGCTATGCTATTAATATTCCTCCTAGCTAGCGCAGCCAAGCTATAGCAAGCTATAATTTAGCAAGCTAAAGCTTTACTTTAGCTTGCTAATCCCTAGTTTTAATATTTTTTTAATAAAAAAATATATTGCTTATTGTATGCGCGAACGAAGTCCCTACATATTTATAGCTATAGCATTATTAATGCTTACTTTTAGCTTTTAGCTTGCTTTTAGCACCCGAAGGAATATGGATAGCACTAATATATATTATATTTTATTAATAAACATACGTGATAAGAATAAACGCACTATTCTTGGTAATATATATTTAGATAATACGTATAGAATAAATACTATTATAGCAAAAGCAAATACTATTTCATTCATATAATAAAAAGGTACTAATTGTGGCATATAAATTTTGATTATGATAATTATAATACGTGCACACAGCGTCACTCGTAGGTAAAAAAAAAGTATATAAGAGCTTTAGTCTGCTTAGCTATTATTATAGCTAGCTATTCTTTTTATAGCTAAGCGCAGCTAAGCTTATATACTATATATTAAACTATTCATAGAATAATCTAATACGTTTAAAATTAAAGAAGGATATACACCTAATATAACTGTAAATAATACTAATATAAATAATAAGATAAATTCTCTTTTATTTACATCGTATATACTTTCTTCTAAGAATCTAGTGAAAGAACCACCGAAAGATATTCTATTAAACATATATATAGTGTAGGCTGCAGAAAATACTACAGAAGAGCAAGCGAAAACACCTAATACTGGTAATCTTTCTATTATACTATAAAGTGACATAAATTCACCTACGAAATTTAAAGTTAATGGAGCACCGCAATTTCCTAAAGCTAATATAAAGAATAATATAGCAAATATAGGCATTAATTGGGTAATTCCTCTATAAAAATATATAAGTCTAGTACCTGTTCTATCGTACAGTATTCCACCAGCACATATAAATAAACCACTTGACACAAACCCGTGGGCTAAACCTAATATGATACTACCCTCTAATCCTTGTATAGTATTACTAAATACTCCTATTAAATATACTGAAGCGTGACAGACTGAACTATAGGCTATTAGTTCTTTTACGTCTGTAGTTCTTAGTGTACTAAAGCTAGCATATATTATTGTAATTACCGCTATAGTAAATACAACAAAAGTATAATCTAAAGAAGCTTTAGGTAATATAGGTAATATTAATCTAAATACACCGTATAGACTTAATTTTAATACAATTGCGGCTAATACAATACTTCCTCCTAAAGGAGATTCAACGTGAGCTTTTAATAATCAATTGTTTAAAAATATTGTAGGAGTTTTTACTGCAAATGATATAAATATTCCTATAAATAAGAATATTTGAGTTTTATACTCAAAATTTAGTTTAAATAATGTATCAAAATCTGTACTACCCATTATAGAAGATGTACTTAAAATGGACAGTAGTAAAAACAAAGAACCTCACAGTGTATATAAAAATAAATAGTAGCTCGCACTTACTTTATTATCTGATCCATATAAACCTATTAATATAAATAAAGGAGGTAATATACTTTCAAAGAATATATAGAATGACATTATATCTAATGTCATAAAAACTGCTAATAATAATGTTTCTAATAATAACATAATTATTAAATAAGATTTTACATTTTCTTTTATAGAGTCTCAATTAGATAATAATGCTATAGGCATTATTATTGTTGTCAATAATATAAAATATATTGAGATACCATCTACACCCAAGTAAATATCGAATAGTTGTACATTGTAGTGCTCTTGTACATACTGAAATTGATTAGAGCTGTTATTAAATAAAATAAACATAACTAATGATATAATTAAATTTATTATACTACTAGTTAGCGCAATGGTTTTAGTATATAACTCTGAATTTTTTTTATATGATCCTATACTAGCTACAACTATTGTTCCTAATAATGGTATTGTGATTAATGAGGATAATAACATATCTAGTTCCTTAAAAAGAGATCATTCAAATAATTTACTATGTCCGCCTATATACATGTGTCTCATGGCCTAAAAAAAAATAAGTTTTTATCTTACTAAAACATGTTCACATTTACAACAGTTATTCCAAATATATATAATAAACAAGGAATTAATATTATAAAAGCAAATAAAATTGGTAATAGCACAGTTCAACAGAATGACATTAACTGGTCAAATCTAATTCTCGGGAAAGAGGCTCTTACCCAGATAAATATAAATATCATTATTGAGCTTTTTATACCTAAAGTTATACTATGTAAAAAGGCATCTACAGAAGAACTAGTTAAAATTTCTCTTAATTTAAAATATTCTAGAGATGTAACTCAGTTTATATCAAAAATATATGCATATACATAATTAAATAAATCAAATCAATATACAATGTCAAATTCTAATAAATAACCACCTAAAAATAAAATACTAGTAAATATACACATTAATACTATACTAGCATATTCAGCTAAGAAGAAAAAGACAAATATTACTGCAGCGTGTTCTGTCATAAATCCACTTACCAGTTCAGATTCAGCCTCTGCTAAATCAAACGGTGCTCTATTAGTTTCTGCCACAGATCCTATAAAGAATATAATTAATATACATAATAGGGGTAAAGCTAATCATACTATTTTTTGGAATTGTACATTTATATTTAAATTTAGGCTATTTGTTATCATTATTATTATTAATAATACAGAACTTAACACTAATTCGTAGCTAATTAATTGAGCTGTACTTCTTAAAGATCCTAAGAAAGCATACTTACTATTAGCACTTCATCCTGCAAGTAAAATTCCATAAGTAGCTAAAGATGAAACAGCTAACATATACAATATTCCTAATTCCATATCCCCTAATGATAGTCCAGGACCGTAAGGAATAACTGCATAACCTAATAAAGCAAATATTAATGTCACTATAGGTCCTAAGAAAAATAGTATTAAATTAGCTTGTGTAGGGGCTACATATTCTTTTAAGATTAATTTTAAAGCATCTGCGAATGCTTGCAATAGACCATAGTATCCTACAGCATTAGGACCAAGTCTTCTTTGCATACTGGCCATAGTCTTTCTTTCGGCTACAGTAACATAAGCAACCACTAATAAAGCGGGTAACATCAATATAATATTTTCAATTATTGAAATAAGAGTAGGAGAATAATTCATTTTTTTTTATTTTTAATTCTTTTTCTCTGTTAATGTGTGCTAACTTACTAGCCCATTTTTTTATTTATATCCAGTAATATCTCTAGATATTCCTCTAGCTCTAATAAGCTATAAGAGTAATAAAAAGGAATATAGCCAAGCTAACTTTGGTTTTATTGCTTTGTTTAATCTTATAATATTAATAATACTAATTTAGTGCGCTTCGCGCTTCGCGCTTCGCGCTTCGCTACATATTCCTGCAGGCTAGCTCTGTAGCTTTATACACTTTTTTATTATAGTGCTACCTGCACTTCTAAGGAAGGGTTATTCTTATAGCTAGCTGCAAGCAGTAAGCTGCAAATAATTTTTGTATAATCATAGCTGCTATTAATGTTTATAAGAAGCATTTAATCTGTTAAATTCATTAACTTTATCTAATATTTGGGAAGTATAGTTAACGTTTTCTTTCTTTAATTTGCCTTCTATTTCTAATCCTTTCTGTAATAAATCATTAATTTCTTGGCCACGTGTTGTTATTAAACGATCAATAATACTTATTCTTCTGCTAAATTTTTCAGCATCAGTGTCCGACATATTACCAGGAACATCTAATGACATATTACCCCCTCCATCTGTTATAACATTTATATTATTAGTTAATATAATATTGTGAAATTGACTTATAAAATCGGAAAGTTGAGGTAATAGTTCATTAATCTTTAAAGTTATTTCTGTAAGCTCTACCGGCGCAGCCGTACTTTTTAACGGAAGATCTGCAAATACATGAGGTCTAGGTATATGTATATCTTTATATAATAAAAGATTAATTAATTTTATTTTCATACTTTTTGTTATTGTAATTTGATTATAATACGTGCACACAGCGTCACTCGTAGGTAAAAAAAAAGTATATAAGAGCTTTAGTCTGCTTAGCTATTATTATAGCTAGCTATTCTTTTTATAGCTAAGCGCAGCTAAGCTTATATACTATATATTAAACTATTCATAGAATAATCTAATACGTTTAAAATTAAAGAAGGATATACACCTAATATAACTGTAAATAATACTAATATAAATAATAAAAGGAATGCTCTTTATATACGAGGGCTATGAAATATAGCTCGCCGTGCTATCCCTTTCATAGCGAGATGGGGGGGGGGTATTCCTTACGAAGTATGCTTGCGGATTTTTCTTCGAAAAATAAGGATGCTTCTGATCCCCTCCGGGGATAGCGCAAGCTAAAGCTCTTCGTTCGCGCGAAGCTCTTCATAGCAAGCTAGAGTAAGGCTATAAAAAAAATATATTTTTTTTTAGGCGCAAGCTCTAGCTCGTATTTTCTCTCCCCCTTGCTTACCCCTCCTCTAGAATTCGTGCTTTAGCTTTTACAGCTTAGCTGTAAAAGCTAAAGCAGTAAAGCAGGCCAAGCTTTACAAGCTAAATTAGGTATTAAATGTAGGTATTAAATATTATGATCGAGAAGCAAAAATAGCCAAAAAAAAATTTTTTTATTGATTTAATAGACTACTTATTATCTACAAACTTAACCAGGGTATAATATTAATATTATACTGTATCTCATCTCAGGGTCGAACTAAGATCTAAATATTAGAAGTATTCTGCTCTGCCATTGAGCTAATGAGACTTGGAATATAACCCCCTCTTAGTATATATCCTATACACTAAGATTAGCTATAAGTCCATATTTATAAGTAAATGGTAACTACTAATTTTATCCTCTTAGATGCGTATGTGGCGGACAAAGTTTCCCCAGGAAACTATAGTTTGCTTTATGGATAGCTTTATTGATTTTTTTTTAGCCTGGCTATAAGCAGCTTGCGCTAACTAATGCACGGATATCAAATTAACCAGATAAAGATATATATAAAGCTAAAAACTAAAGCGCATTAATTTTAGCTTTGTAAAGGTAGACTAACAAATGCATGAGGTTTAGGTGGGCTTGATAATCCTCACTCTAAGCTAGTGTAACTTCTATTTAAATTCGCTTGCAGTACGTCTGTGTAGAATCCAGGAGTTAATCAAGGATTTCTAGATGCAACTTTTCCTTCCACTAATTGTGAATATACAATATATAAGAATAATCAAGCAGCTATTACACTTACTATAGAACCTATACTACTGATTAAATTTCAACCTGCAAAGGCATCAGGGTAATCACTAATTCTTCTAGGCATTCCTTGTAAACCTAAGAAATGTTGTGGGAAGAATGTAAGATTACATGTGTGGACTATATCTTAACCTTTTAATATATTAAAAGATTTCCTTCGTGTAGTCTCTGAGGATCCTACTCATAACATGGCTTGTTATTTTGGTTTCCTGCTGATTGTCTAGATACACTTAAGATTTTTACTTTAATATTTATTAAAGTACTTAAGCTTTATGAGAGTTTCCAGCATATAGAAGGATTGTAAGGGGCTAATCTTACGCTTTTTGTATAGGTAATGATTGTAATATTCATTTATTATTGTTAATAGTTACCCATTCATTTGTATCAAGATTATTTTTTATTAAACTTCATCTAACTTTAAAATGGTTTTTAGCAGCATTGATAGAAGGGAAAACTAATTCCTCCTCTAATTCATTGTAACAAAATACGAATTTACCTCCTATTCCATATTGAGGAGATAATTTACCTTTTAATCCTTTACTAGGATGACTATTAGTTGCATAAAATAATTTTATTCCTTCAATAATAGATTCTTTTGTTTCATCCGAAGTAGTACTATCGAATTTAGGGTGATTTTGCTTACTAAGCTTTTCTTTTAATTTGTTAATAGTTTCAATACTATGCTTGAAACCTGAACTACTACCTGCAATAGTTAAAACATTATATACAGGTTTATAGTGATCTATCCACTTTTGTTCTAAATCTAAACAAACCTTGGGATTATTATCACAAAATTCTTTAATTCCTAAAGAAAAATTATCTAAACCGTATTTTTTCATTGCTCTAATAATTACAGATATGGCTGGCTTATCTGAATTATAATAATAATAATAAATTGCCATTCTTCTAGTTAAATTAACACTGCTACCAACGTATAATTTATTAGTTTTGTTATTTATAAAAACGTATATACCTGCTTTTTTTCTTAACAATTTATATATATCTTTTTTACTTTCTTGTACATTATTAAAATAATGAATAAACTCTTCAGGATTAGGTGTACCTTTAGGTGCGCCACCTACCTTTGTGATAGAGCTATACAATCTTTTTACCTTAGCAAAAAGTCTTCCCGTTTGTCTAACCCCTATGAATAAAAGTCAGAATTGAACTTTAGCTAAATTTAAGTTATAATTTAAACCTAATATTTTAGGTATTCAGAAATATCATCCAGCAAACATTGCGAATACAGCTCCCATACTTAAAACGTAGTGAAAATGAGCAACAACATAGTAAGTATCGTGGAAAGCTATATCAAGTGATGCATTGGCTAATACAACTCCACTTAATCCTCCTATTGTAAACATAAATACAAAACCTAATGAGAACAACATAGAAGGTGTCATTTTTATAGATCCTCCATAGCAAGTAGCTAATCATGAGAATATTTTTATACCTGTAGGTACAGCAATTATTAATGTAGCAGCTGTAAAGTAAGCTCTTGTCGAACTTAGTAATTTGGACAGTATCTTAATTTAACGTAATATGTTAAATTTCTTGCGTGCTTGTCTCTGAGGATCCTTTTGATGAAATACTTTTAATTTTTTTGATACCTTTCTCTTCTAAATGTTTACCCTCTGTTATCATAATATAAACTTTTCTAAATTTAATAAAATCTACATATTTACCAGCAAAAATATTATATTTATCAAAGTAATTAATTAAATGAGCTGCAGTTTTATATCCTGTACTTTTATAACATCATACACCTGTATGATATTGAGAAAGATTACCCATTTCTAATTCATTATATAATAATCTTAAAGGTAATACATCATTTTGCTTTAAAGAAAATTCTAATCTTATACTATGTCCAGCTTTGTGTGTTTTACTTTTTACAACACTTATATGGAAACATCCATCAGCTTGAGTAAAACCCGCCAATCAATAATTATCTAAAGATAAAGACATTAAGGGAGGTAATATATTAATATTAAAATCTTCACTATAATTATGTTTAATTAATTGTTCATATTTATAATTACTTACAAATTTCCCATTAATTAAAGATAAAATAATAGATAAGCCTTCTTTATTTTTACAAATATATCTCACAGCTTTTTTATCTTTAATTTTATATATATTACCGTGACCTATACGTTTTTTAATAAGGTAAGCCAAAGATGAATCATTATCGGAAAACACTATATGTAGTTCTTTCTTACCGAATCAACCATCACCTTCTATTAACCCTGCTAAAAAATAACCAAGCTCTTCATCATTAAGATTACTATTATGAATAGGGACATGCTCAGATATTTTAGGTAATTCAGCGCGAAGCTCCCTTTTATTATAAGTATTTTTAGTAGCGGCCTTAGCCATTGTACTAAAACAAAAAAAGTTTCCTGCTGATTGTCTTGTTAAATATAAGTAGATTGTGCCTAACGCTATAAAAACGAGTGGACTACTTAATCAAGAGTTTCCAGCATATAGCAAGATTTTTACCGTGAACACAAGTTTATCCACGTCTAAACCTACAGTATACATGTGATGCTAAATTGTTAATAAATATTTTCTATTTACCCATACGAGCTTGCAGGGACTTCGTACCTGCTGTATTTTCAGATAAAATCCTGAAGGCAAGCTCTTGTATGCTTCTTTCACAAGAAGTATCGGACTATATCTTCATCTTTATGCCCTTCCTGTTTTATTTGTTGTACTATTATTTAAATTAATTTGTTTTTGCAGAGTTCTTACTTGTGATAATCCTTCATCAGTTAAATGTAATTTATTATACACTTGGTTATGTACAATTAATCATTTTTCAAAAGAAAAAGCTTTTTTAGTTTGTAATGGAAATAATTTAAAGTATACTATCACATCATGCAATGCTTTAAATCCGGTAGCTGTATAACGATAAACATCCTTAGTTCCAGATCTTAATCTTACTTTACCAAATCCAAATAATTCGTATACTTTATTTAGTATAACACCATCTTTTTGATCTAATATATAACGCATTTTTATAACATGACCTAATGTATATCTAGAGTTTGCTGTAATAGATACATTAAAGCATCCTTCAGCATCAGTAAACCCTGATAATCAGCCATCCTGTAATGTAACTGGAACAGGAGTATTATTTAACTTTATAGTTTCAGGAGTTGCTCCGCAACTACCTAAACGATTATTTAAAGCATTAACCCATAGAGCTAATTGTTTAATTCTATGGCTTTGAGCCAGATTACCATTAAATAATAAAGCTAAAAGTAAAATATGTGAAGGGTTATCTACCATTCATCTATAAAAATCATTATTTTTTCCACTCTTTCCTTGAGGAAAATGTTTAACAACACCTATGTTAAATTTAAATTGTATTTTATGAAGTATATCACTTTCTTTTTGAGTAAGAACAAAACGAACTCTTTTACCCTCATCGTAGGTTTGAATAGCTCCATCTCCCTCTGCAAACCCAATAAATCAAGTTAATCATTCATCAGATAAAGGGTCTTTATTTTTAAATAATGTATTATAATAAATATGAAATGCGGAAAATTTAAAAGATGTTTCGCGTGTAGTCTCTGAGACACTCTGTTTGTTATCCTTTAAGGAATACAGGGACAGATTGTCTGCTGATTGAGTATAGCTAATTAGATTTTTACCATACAAGGTACTAATTAGCACTAAACTGTTCCAGCATATAGCGAAATTAATTGTACTCCCTATATCACTATAGGGCGAAGCCATCATTACTCAACTTCATACTATAAATCCTAGTATTCCTATAGACATCATAGCATACACCATACCTATATAACCAAATATTGGTTTATTTGAATTAGTTGATATAGTTGTACTAATTATACCGAAAGCAGGCACAATTAATATATAAACTTCAGGGTGTCCGAAGAATCCATTTCTTCAAATTTAACTTACTTATTAATTCTCTTGTTAAATCCAGGTACCTGTGATATAGTAATCCAGGGCTTGTGCGTATATTTATAATACGGAAGAAATCGACTGTACATTAAGCAGCATTTCAGCCACCTACCAGTGAACCAGTCTGTAGCGGTCACTTAAATAACCGACGGTCTTCGAACGAGAATATTCATTGACCGTTAACACTAGTATTGCTAGTATTATTATTAACTTTTCCTTATATTAAGAGGGCTGGCGCAAGCTATGCTTGCGCCTAAAAAAAAATATATTTTTTTAGGCTCTAGCTCCGCCTTAATATGTACAATAACATATACTCAATCATATATGTATTATACTTAAGAGTTGCAAGTAATATTGACTAAATACTAACTAAATCTAAGGTATATTCAATATAGAATATTTACTCTTTCGGATCTTATATCTTTTTACATCTGTCCTGAGAGTTTCATAACTTGTACGTTAAACCTTGACTTTTTTTCCCATATTTTAATTAAATTTATTAATTAATCTAGCTTTTTCTTTTAATTCAATCCTTTTTATTGGATCTAAATGATTTTTATTTAATAAATCAGCATGTACTTCTTTTCATGCTACATACGAAGCAGATTTTTTCGTAATTAATTTATAGTTATCAAAATAAGTGAATATATTCTTACAGTTATCTAATCCACCTATTCTATATTCATAGACATTGTGACCTGAAGCATGTTTTGATACTTTACCCCCATTAAATAATAAACAAAGATGTTCAAGTATTTTAACATTTTGCTCTCATTTTTGAGCAATATTAAAATTAAAACTAAATCCTTTATCTTTATTTATGGAACAAGTAAAACAACCTTCTCCGTCAGTAAAACCTAAAAGTCAATTGTTATCTAAACTGGGTAAAATTGAAGTATGTTTTACTTCAACTGTATCTAATCTAATTCTTCCTTTAGATACTCATGCATTAAATCCTTTCACAAATTCTTCAAACTTTCCCTTTCTACGTGGTAATATAAGATTACCGTTAAATAAATGAACAAATAATTCGATTTCTTTTTTATTTTGAGTAACATATCTACTTGTAACTTTTGATTGAGGTATTACTTTACCAAATCCTAAAGTTTCTTGTATAAATTCTAATACATAAATATCTATATTACTTTGTGTAATAACGAAACAAAGATCGCCTCTTTTATTTATTATAAAAGATCCTTCACCCTCTGTAAATCCTATGAATCAAATTAAGAATTTTTCTGAAGGTAAAGAATTGCCTGGTAAATATTTATTATATTTAGAGTAAAAGGACTCTAAGTTAAAATTACTTATTGAAGAAGTACTATACTTTAATTTAAATGAAAAGCTAGATTTATTGGCTATTTTAATTATACCTATAATAGCTAAAATTGAATAGTTCATTAAAATATCTCTCAAGAAAAGATGTTGGAATAATATAGGATCTCCTCCACCTGCTACTTCAAAGAATGATGTATTAAAATTTCTATCTGTTAACACCATAGTAATTCCACCAGCTAATACAGGTAATGATAATAAAAGTAATACTGCTGTTATAACTACGGCTCATCCGAATAAGGCTAATTTATGTAATCTTATTCCTGGTGTTCTCATATTTACAATTGTTGTTATAAAATTTATCGATCCTAATAAACTACTTACCCCTGTTAAATGTAAAGTAAAAATAGCAAGATCTACACTTGGTCCGCTATGGCTTTGTAATCCTGATAATGGAGGATAAAGTGTTCAACCTGTACCTACTCCACCTTCAATTATGGCTGAAAATACCAATAATATTAAACTAGGGGGTAATAATCAGAAACTTATATTATTTAATCTAGGGAATGCCATATCCGGACCACCTACCATTAAAGGCATTAAAAAATTTCCAAACCCACCTATTAATGCAGGCATACGTTTTCTCATAATCTTTCGAATATGGACGGACTATATCTTTATCTTTAAATATTATAAAATATTCACTAAGATATTTCACGTGTAGTCTCTGAGGAACCTACCGGATAATAAAATTATCTTTGGTTTCCTGCTGATTGCCCAATCCTTTAAAATGTCACTGTATTCCACTGCTAACTTATAGTCTGCGGTACTAGTTTTAAAGGCTCTAAGGGGATTCCAGCATATAGTGAAAATAAAGTAAAACATTTCTGCCTTACCCGGCCATGCCTTTCTATTTAATCTTTATATGTAAATTTTCATTTTCCTCTATAATAACCCGATTTTATACCTTTTAAATATTGTCTAATAGTAGCACGATCTCCTTTTAAGTGATTAGCTAAACTTGTTAACGATGAAAACTCCTGATTCTTAGTTGAATCGTCTTTAAACTCAGCTAAAATAGATTTAGAAGCAGGGTGTTTAACTGTGTATAATGCACGTTTTTCATTTACCAACTCTTTTATCCCTTCTAGAGTTAATATATTTGTATTTTCAGATTCTTCTATTAAATCCAAAGATAAAAATAAAGTATCTAAATATACTGTACCTGAGTCTAAACAGTTATTTAAAGTTTTATGGTGAATACCTATTGAATCATACATATGCTGTTTGGATTCAAATATATATAATAAAGTAAAATCTTCTATCCTATATATGTATATAGGAGTACCTCTTTGTTTACGTAATTTATCTCTTATTTCTTTACTCATAGGTTCATGATAACCTGAACTGCTTGCCACCAAATCTACGTTTAAACTTGGGCTTAGAGTATCTATAAAATATTGTTCTAAGCTTACAACTTCTTCTAAGCTAGATTTATCATCCATTATATAAATTGTAAGATTTGTATCTTGAAATCCGTGTTTATTAAAATAACGTAACACTCTACGTGCTTTAGTTTGAAGAATAGAAGGCATAAAGTAAGAACTTATTCTATTATATAAATTAATAGAATGTCCTACATAAGCATGATCTTTACTTTCTCAAACATAAACACCTTTTTGATTTTTCGATACTTTTAAAATAAGATTTCTATTATTAAAAGGGTTTTCTATGTATACTTTAGTATATTGTGGTATTTTATCTTCATCGTTATTTTTATTAGGCGCGAAGCTCCTATTGTTATTATTACTATTTGTAATAATAATAGTATTATTTTGGTTATTATTGAGAGCACTATTTATAGTTTGCGTACCAAAGAGGGCTGCCCTAGTTCGAAAATTAAAATTAAGATTAAATAGTCTTCAATTATCGACCATGAAGAATATCATTAATATAGCGTGAGCTGTAATTACACTGTTATATAATTGATTATTAGAAATATATTGAACTCCTGGCCCGCTAAGTTCAAGTCTAATTAACACTGAAAAGGCTGTACCTAATAATCCAGAGAAAAGAGCGAATATTAAATACAATGTACCTATATCTTTAGCATTTGTTGAATTAAATCATCTTTCCAGACCCATAGACATTTGGGATCTTAATGTTAAACTAGGCTGGTGGGAACAACTTTCCTTATCTAAAGACAAAATTAGGAAATAATTTAAGTACTTTTTGTGAACATAATTTTTCACTTAAAAGTTATTAACTAATATTTTTAATTAATAATTACAAGCGAACTTACTCTGCGTTGCAAAAGCAAGCTCTATTCCTCTAGCTATCCTCCACTAAAGACTAAATTTAAGAGCTTGCGCCCTACTATAAATTAATGTAATAACTGTTCTACAATCATATTATATTTTAATTTTAGTGTATTTTTTGTAATTTCTTATCGGCTCACCTAGCACTAGCTAGTGCTAGTTACCACTAAAAAATATATAAGTAAATAATCATCATCTGGTTTAGCTTATTTCTGCGACTTAGTTTTAAAATACAGTAATAAACCCTGCAGCCAGATAATTTATCAAATTATTCGATTATGGTTACTAATAGTGCAATATACAGGGTATATGCTTCTAGTTTGCTAGCTTGTGAATACTAATTGGCTAAGTATATACTCGCAATCTAGCTGCCATAAAAGTACTATTCTAAAATATTTAAAATACAAATATTTATTTTCGCTTACTTTTGTTTGCTTACCCCCTTCTTGTTTTCTTCGTACTTAACTTTGGCTGATTTTTTGAAGAAAAAATATAGGGGAGCTAGAGCTTTATAAAAAAAATATATTTTTTTTATAGCGATTTTCGATTTTCTCCGAAAATAGAGAGCTGGCGCCTTCATAGCCCTCGTATAAAGCTTTAGCTCTATTTCATAGCAGGCTTAACAGAAAAGCAGGCTACGATCATTTATATAATAACGACCATCGTGGCTATTTAGTGTAATTATCATAGTATAGTTAAGCTATAGGGTAGCTTGCAGGGGACGGGAAAAAATATATTTTTTTCTCGTCCGAACGAAGTTAGAGCTTAAAAAAAAAAGAAAAATTTTTTTAGGCGCAAGCATAGCTTGTGCCAGCCCTTAGAGAGCTTTAGCACGAGCTTGCGCCTTTCTAGAAGGCGAAGCTCTAGCGCACCCCCTCCCCCCCGAGCTTGCTAACGAAGGAGCTTTATAAAAAAAAAAGAAATTTTTTTTTATAGCCGGACTTCGTTCTAGCAAGCTACTAAAATGTATTTAGGCGGAGCTAGCACCCTCATGCATTTTTTTATAAAAGCAAGGGTAGTGCGGAATAATATAGTAATACTATAACAAAAATTCATCTATATTAATAGTAACTTATTCATATTTATATATATTAGTTAATATATAATTAATAAGCGATTAAACCTTATTTTATATAGACGGAGCTTTAGCTTGCGCTATCCCCGGAGGGGATCAGAAGCATCCTTATTTTTCGAAGAAAAATCCGCAAGCATACTTCGTAAGGAATACCCTACTAAGAGCGAGCTTTAGCTTGCTAGCAAGCTACCAAAAAAAAATGTATTTTTTTTTCGAGCTTTGCTAAGCCTTGTTAACGAAGAGTAAAAAAAAATGTTTTTTTTTTCGAGCTTTGCTAAGCCTTCATAGCACTGCCCCTTAAGGGGCAGTGCTACTAAATAAAAAAGATTAAGGAGGAATTGAACCTCGTACAAATGATCTGCAATCACCGTGTAAAACCATCTACAATCTTAATCTTTGCCCTGTACTACAAAGCCAGCGCCTTGTTTAGGGCTAGGCATATTTTTCGGCTTCGCCTATTCCCGTAGGGAATCGCGCAAGCACTTCTAACTTTAATGTACTTTAGCTATAAATATAAAGCACTAGCTAGCTAGCTAATAAATAGCTAGCTAGTAGTAACAATACAGCACTACTCTGTAGTCAAGGGCAAGCTTTACACAGCGTTATACTTATATATTTTTGGCATTATTTTGTAATTCTAAATCTACAAGAGTATTTTCTAATATACTTACAGCCGGTAATATAAATAAGAAATGAGAAAAATATAACGCAGTACTTAATTGTCCTATTTCTATAAACGGACTTTCTACGTGTTTAGCACCTAATTGCATTAACATTAAAAAGTTCACTAAAAACAGGTAAAAGGCTATCTTGCTTAGGGGTCTAAATTGTAAACCTTTAGTTAACCCTAAATCAGCTTTAGGTAATAGTAAAATAATTAGTATTGCAGCTAACATTGCGATAACTCCTAATAATTTATTAGGTATAGATCTTAAAATAGCATAGAAAGGTAATAAATATCATTCAGGTACTATGGCAGGTGGTGTTTGCATAGGGTTAGCCATTATATAATTATCACTATCACCTAAAACATTAGGCATAAAGAATACAAAGATACCTAAAACAAATATAAAGATAAATATAGTTATTAAATCTTTAAATAAGAAATAAGGAGCCATAGGCATTCTATCATAATATACTGGTACTCCTAAAGGATTACTTGATCCAGCTGTATCATGTAAAGCTATCATATGCATTAAAACTAATGCCGCTAATATAAAAGGTAATACAAAATGTAAAGCAAAGAATCTGTTTAAAGTTGCGTTATTTACGCTAAAACCTCCTCAAATGACAATTTGATTATGTATAATTTTTAATTTATACTTTATATCCTTTCAGATATAATTAGACTATGTCTTGAATTTTATTTAATACGCAGCTATATAGCTAACGTTATAAAACCCTGGGGTTATCGTGTTGAGCTTATTGTTGGTTTAACTCACTCATTAGTCGTTGAACGTCCTTAATTCCTTTTAATTAACCGAATTAAGTTCCGCTACAAATAATTTAATAACTGGAGGTAAGTTTATGTTATTAAATGTTCTTGTAATTTTCCCCATTTGCCACTAAAAAATAAGGCGCTAGCACGAGCATAGCTTATGAAATAGCTAGCCTTATTTTCAAGGAGCCCTTTTTACAGTTTCGGGTAATGTAATTTACTATAACGCATAGAATTTTGTAAATTATTTAGTCATTTCATATATTGAATGTACTTTAATCCTATTAAAGGATGTAAACCTTCGAAAGAAAAGAAATTTATAACTGTTTGAATGTCAGATTTAGAACTAACACCAAATTGATTAAAATTATTAGTAGTGTCTATTTTTCTTGTAGTATTAAACACTAATTTAAATGCTTCAAATAAATTTGTATGTATTCTTTGTTTTAATTGAAAACAACCATCATTATTGCTTTTAATAAAAAAAGAACCTTCTGAACATGTAAATCCTACAATTCAATTTTTAAAGAAATGTAATAATGTATAATCCTTTGCATCTTTCGGTAATTTAAATACATCTTCAATATTCTCTCTTGATGGTATTTGATCAAACATTTTTATATCATTTTTAAGAATATACATAGCCAAATTAAACTGATTAATTCTAGTTTCAGTTAAAAAGAATATGTTATTATGTATTAATAAAGGAAATAAAACTTCTTGTAATTCAGTTCTATTTATTACTAATTTACAACTTGGACTTCTTAAATCTTTATATACATTTACACTACCTAATTTTAAAGTAGAATGGATATATTGCAAAGTTGAAATATCTTCTATATGTAAAGATATAACTAATTTCATAGTTATAAATCCTTTAGTTGTTTTAGTAATTTGAATATAACCATCTCCATCTATTAATCCGACTAAAAAGGCTAAAAAAGATGTAGGTAGGTTAACATAATCTTTTTTATCTAATAATTTATTCATTTTCTTTAAAGCGTTTTTATGTACATTACCTATTGTAGGCAATATTGAATATATAAAAATCATACTAATACCCAAAACTGTAGTTTTGATTGACTCAACTATATCTTGTCCAATTCAAGGAACAGCACTAATTAAATTAGTAATAACTGTAGCACCTCATAATGACATTTGTCCATAAGGTAAAACATACAAACTTACTATTGTAGCAAAGTACAAAAGCGATGATAACTTTATTGTTCGTTTATCACCTATATTAGAGCGATATATATCGCCTTGATATAAAGTTTCGACTGTGCATTAAGCAGCATTTCAGCCACCCATTAGTGACCCAGTCTGTCGCGATTATATGGATAACCGACGATCTCTTATATTGTAGTTACAATATATTTTGATCGTTTTCACTAATATTGCCAAAGAAACTATTAGGTTTCTTCAATAACCTTGTCAGGTTATTCTGCTTTAAGTTTTATTTCTTTCCATAAATTGCATAAAACTTTATACTCGCAGGACTACAACTATAATAATAATTTATTTTAGAGGAGGGCTGCGCATGCTAAAGCTCCCCCCCCTTATTTAAAATAATCAACTATTCAACGTCCTTTTAATGTTTTGCTAGGAGTTTTTAATGTTCTTTGTATAGTTTTAGTTGAACAATTTAAAGCTTCTGCTGCTTCAACTATACTATTAAATTCGCCATATACAGTATTATTTAATTCTTTTACTATAATAGGCTTAGAATTCTTTTTCATATTTAAAACACCTTGTTCTGTATAGTCTAAAGGTTTTCTATTTAAAGCTGATTGTCTCATAGTTTCTATAGTTTCAGAAGATAAAGTTTTACCTCTATTCAAACTACCTATTTCTTCTCTACGCTTCTCACTATAATTAGCTTTCATATTTATTCTATTAACTTCAGTATGTTTATATCCAAAGCTAGATCCTGCTTCGGTTAATATATTATAGTCAGGTAAAAGAGATTTTAGATAAAAATCTTCTAAATCTAATAATTTTTTATTATTTTCTTGATTAACTATTTCAGGGAATAATTCTAATACAATAAAGGCAAAATTATGTAAACCATATTTATTAACTGAATTTTTAACTATTTTACTACCATTTAAATATATTAAATGTTTTGAAAATCTAGAGTTAATTCTGTCTGTAGAAGCTGATCCTATATAATAACTTAAAGTTTCTTTATTTAAGATCATATAAATACCACTAAGTCCCTTAGTTTCTTTAGCTATATTTCTACGAACTGAATCTTCATTTAGATTATGATAGATAAAAACAGGATTAAGATTTTTGGCTAATAAAAACTTATTTATACGTGGGAACGAATAGCTTGCGCCATCCTCTTCATTATTTCTCGATGTTGAATAATATCTTTTATCGTTAAAGGTTGTTGTAGTTGTTATTTTATTATTATTATAGTCGTTTTGGGCTATTGTATGGTAACCCAGGAATCCTGTAACTATCATAACGATAAGGATTATTGTACCTATAACTCATGTCAATGTTCTTGGTGCTCTATATGATGCGTAGTATATACCTCTTCCTATGTGTAAGTACACTAAAAAGAAGAAAGCTGATGCTGTGTTACTATGTAAGTAACGTACTAATCATCCATTGTTTACATCACGCATAATCAAATAGTATTAAAATAAATTATTATCTACTATAATCTAATCCCTAGACGCACTATCTATGGGCTTAGATGTGAAAATATATTTATTTTTATAAAGTTTATTAGTATCAATATAACGATTACAAGTATTACTGCTGGGTTTTAAAAATACTACTAATGACTATTTTGCTTATAATAAAGTAGTAACGAAGCTGGAAAGCTAGAAGTTGCATATTAATCGAATTTTTTTCGATTAATAATATAACGACCCGCAAAAAGCTTATTACTATCCATATATCTTGCTATAGTTCTATCATTGCAATTCAATACCCTAGCAGTTAAACGAATTGAAGCATATTCGGTGTAAATATTACTTTCAGTGTCAAAAACTTAAATAATCACAGCACGTTTAGCATTTAAATTATTAATATGTTCTTTTATTTTAGTTAAATGTTCTAGACTAAAATTTTTAGGTCCCCGCATTTTTACCTTGGCCTCATCTGTGTGTTTATAGCCTAACGGAGACCCTGCTTTCAGTAAAATATTATATTCCGGTTTAAGTAAATCTATATAATATTGTTCTCTTATAAGAACATTTTTTTTTCGCAAAATTCTAATATTTCAAAGCTAAATTTACTGTAACCGTATTTTATTAAAGCTTTACATATTAAACTGTGTTTAGACTGAACTGTTATATGAGCTAAACTATAATATCTGTAAAGACGTTTAGATAAATCTACGCTACTTCCTACATAACTTTTACCGTTGGTATTATTAATTCAACGATATATTCCGGCTTTACCTTTTATTTCTTTTATTATTTTTAATTTATCTACGTCAGCATTTAAATACTTTAGTGCAGGATTTAGATTAGAAGTTTTCAAAGAAATTTTAGCCGCGAAATTCTTAATATAATGCATAACCAACTATTAAGATTATATAGGTTTTCACTTTTAAATTTATTAACGATATACTTACGGTTGATATTGATTTTATAAACTATAAATAAATATATTTTTGCCTACTATCGGTGGTAATTTTATCATTGAATATTTAAAAAAGTATTTATGTTTTATTTTTAAAATTGACTTATAGGTGACGAAGCTCGTGGAGCAACTGCAGCACTAAATGAAGCAAAAGGAGACCCGTTTACCATTTCTGATCCTTCATATATGTAAACCATCTTAGGGTTTTCTGATCTATTGGCTATACTATATTTACGAACATTTTCTGTGTGAGGTATATTAAGTTTTACATCAAAAAGTGGCTGAAGCTCTATAATAGCATTAAATCTTTCAGTTATATTAATAATATTATTATTAATATCGCTTACCGATGAAGATTTCATAGTGCTATATCTTTTATTAAGAGTATCTGAAATATCTAAAAATAAATTCTTACCTTCTGTTGTATAATAATATCCATGAATTTTTAATAGTAAAGCCATTTTTCAGAGTTTAAAGTCTATAGCTTTACGAGAGTAAAACTTAGATGAATCTAAATATGGTAATAGGTAATAATATAAAGCATCTACATTAGCTATTGCTAATGATACTACATTAGTTCTTATATTAATCGTATTTGTAACGCTTATAGGAAGTATTTTATTATCAGGATCCTTATGCAGTGTAGCATTGTCTGATAAGTCAATCAAAAAATTTATTATACTATTTAAACATTCTTGACTAGTATTTTTCTGTGCTACTTGAAAATACAATGCTGAACCTGTTTTAATACCGAAGGTACCTTCACCTTCTATAAATCCTATAAGTCAATTTGGGTTTATTATAATTTGAGATTTCGAAGTACCATATGTAAATACCTCTCTTTTAGGGCGGCGCGAAGCTCCCTCTCATACTATTCTTAATAGATATAATTTTGGCTATGTTTGTCTCAGATAGTACTTTATTATTAGCTTTAATAATAACTACTTCATTAAAACTAATAAAGTCTAACTTTTTACTAGTATGAAGTGGATACTGTTTAAAAATGTCACATAACTTATTTATATTTAAAGAATCTTCGACGATAAAAGAACAACTATTTCTACTACTTTCTTCCACAACTCTACAAAACCTAACTTAGATTTAATAATGTAAAGTACTTCTATATCGTCAATATGTAGAGCTCGCGCCTTATTTTAAATCTTAATTTAATATATTTACGGTCTATTGATACTAAAAAATTACCTTCAGCATCAGTAAATCCGCTAAATCAATATAAAAAGTCTTGATTATGTGATACAAGCATGTGTACTCTGTTAGAAGAATTGTCTACTCTGAAGTCGTCTTCATTTAAATAAGAAGCGGAGTTAGTAAACTTACGAAATCCCATTTTATTTTTATAACCCGATACAAAAATAAACAATGATAAAGTTATGCCTTCAAATAGACATAGATATATAATCTATACTACTCTACTTTCCAGTAGAGATTGGACTATATCATCATCTATGTTTAGAGGTTAAATCATCAAACCTAAATCAGATGTTGGGCGTATAGTCTCTGAAGATAGTACTAAGTATAAAATAATATCTAGTAGTTTCCTGCTGATTGTCTTGATGAAGGTTTTCCAGCAATTAGCCCAATTTAAAGAACACATTATGCCGATATATGCTCTACAGAATTAAATGCTTCTAATACTGAGGGATTATAGTGCATTGCTAAAGTAACTCCAGTTACAATTTGTATAACTAAACAAACTAATAATAAAGATCCGAAATTTCATAAGTAACTTATATTACTAGGTTGTGAAGCGTCTATTAAATAACCATTAGCTAATTTTAATAAAGGGTGATTTTTTAATATTCTCATAATAATTATAATTTATATATAGGGTATATAAATATATTTATATAGCGAGCTTATTTCTTCCTGCGTAGGAAGGCTATGTAATAAAGCATAGCTTTATTACATAGCCAGCTAATAATGGGTATATATTTATTTATTTTTTTTTTAGTATTCTTAGATAGCCCACAGTAAGGCGCTAGCTATATTTCATAGCTAGCACCTTACTGTGAACAGCTAGAAGTATACATTAAGCTGTATAATTTACAGAACTATTCATAGCTAACTTTTACAGTACGAACTTCCTGGCTAGCTATAAAAAATTACTTTTATAGCTAGCTTTATGATTCCTGCCTTGCAGGAATAGAACTTCCCTCCTTTGTGTGCTATGAATATATTTTTTTGGTTATCCTGATATTATGTATCCATATCCGGGCAGGATATGGATTAGAAGCTTTGCAGAAAAATACGGCGCAAAGCTCCCTATAAAAAAATTAGCGCAGGAGAAAAATGTAAAAAACTATTAAATTAGCACATACATATACTGTGTTCCCCCTATCAGTTCTAACTCGATAGCTTTCCAACGCCAGGAAACACTACACGCTTTAGATCACACCGTGGTAGATTATATACCACCCTCCTACAAATTGTATAGCTAGAAGAGCAGATAAGTTGTATGCTACAACTATGGACAATTCTTATCCTTATCACTACGGATAAGGATAAGAATTAGATTAGGATTAGCTCGCATATTATTTATGTATTCTCCCTATCCCTGCGTATTTCATAGGGTAGCTTGCACTATCCCCGGAGGGGATCAGAAGCATCCTTATTTTTCGAAGAAAAATCCGCAAGCATACTTCGTAAGGAATATGATTATAAAAAATCAGCTATATATCCGCAGCACTCTTAAAGACAATTGTCTATAAGGTAAAACACACAAGCTTGCTTATGTATTTATATTGTTATATTTAGCCGTTTCATATTTAATTGCTACTTCCTACATATAAGGATCAGATATAGAAAGGTTATATGAATCTTTTTTATATATACAAGGCTGTGTTATCTGATTACCCTTATCTTGAGCCCACCTTAAACCAAAAGTATATCTATAGCACGTAGAACTATCATTTTCTAATTCTCCTGCCAACTCTTTTTCTTGTTTAAGAGTAAGGTTATAACGGCTTCTAGCGGAAAAAACCCCGATAATTACACTTATTAACCCTAGATTCATTAATAGCCATTTGTTCAAATAATTTTATGGGAGGGCTATGAAATATAGCTCGCCGGGATAAACTTTATTTGGCTCCTTGTGTAGTTTAAAAAGGATTTCCATAGTTGAGGTTGCCTCTTTTATACTACTAATATTTGGCGTTGGACTACTTTCCATTCTAAATATATAAAATATAGATATTATGAATAATAGAGCTAGTACTAAAACTATTAATTCTAGGCTAAGGCTAAATTTACAAAAAAATCCGCCCTCCGCCCGCCTTCATCTAACCCTATATTTTTTATTATAGTGGTTTAATTTTCTTTTATTTCGTATTACATAAGAGGGCTACGAAGTATGCTTGCCTAAAAAAAAAATATATTTTTTTAGGCTAGCTCCGCCTTAATTTTATTTTGGCATTTCTCCGTTAATGTGTGCTAACTTACTATCTAAATTGAATAATCTAGGTAGAATAACCTAGGTAGATTATTCTAGCTTACTATAGCTTTGTCTCCTTCGCGATGAAGCGAGTAGCATTATTTCATAAGGAAGGGGGTATGCGAAGCCTCGCCAAATAGCTAGCTAGCTAGAAATAAGCATTAATATAGCAAGCAGCTAACTAGGTTTTGTTTAATCTTATAATATTAATAATACTAAATTAGTGCCGAGCTTGCGCCCCCTTATTCTCTAATTCTTAGCTTTATTTCATATTTTTTTCTAAGAAAAAATATGAAATAAAGCTAGCTAACACCGCATGGTTAAGGGTATGAAATATAAGGCTGGCGTAATTAGCAGTTTGCTAACAAAGTGTATTCATAGCAAAAGGAATAACCGGGCTAGCTATTATAGCTCCTTAGCTCTGCTTAAAAAAAAAATAACGTTAGCTGCGAAGCTCTACTAAAGCTCCAAGGTTAAAAACTATTATATAACACTTTTCCTCTTCGAGCTTGCTCTAATGCTTCCCTAATGAAACGAGAGGAGCTAGCTTTGTCTTATTCGAATAATATTCGCACTTGAATAAGAGGGAGTTTTCCCACGCCTTACTCTTCCATTATCACCTCTCTAGAAAACAGATTAAAGCTGTAAAGCTAAGCCAGCTAAGTTAGGTATTAAATATTATGATCGAGAAGCAAAAATAGCCAAAAAAAAAATTTTTTATTGATTTAATAGACTACTTATTATCTACAAACTTAACCGGGGTATATTGTTAATATTATACTGTATCTCATCTTAGGGTCGAACTAAGATCTAAATATTAGAAGTATTCTGCTCTGCCATTGAGCTAATGAGACTAGGGGCTATTAACACTTTATAAATATACTACCAATGTTTGCTATACCGTTGTACCGTAAGCAAGCAAACATGCACTCCTTTATTCTAATATTTATAGCTTATATTTATTTACGCTTAATACTGCAGTATGGGCAGTATAGCTATCCCTCACCCAGGGCTAGAGTAATAGTAAAAAATACCCTTTACTCACAACGCTGAGATAAGGCCGACTATATTTTCCAAAGTATCATAGTGCAGGTCTGAATATATAAAAAAAAAGGCTATAGCCCCGTTAATAAATATATTTATATTTATTACAAATTAATGCTTGCTTTTAGCTTTTAGTAGACGAGAGCTTTAGCACGAGCTTGCGCCTTTCTAAGAAGGCGAAGCTCTAGCGCAGCCCTCCTAAAAGCTAAGAGCTATAAATTAAGGCGGGCTATGGAATAGAGTTCCTCTTATCGAGGGGTGCTAAAACGAAGTCCGGCTAAATTTCTTTTTTTTTTAGTCGCAAGTTCTAGCTCGAACGAAGCCCCTATAAAGGCTATAAAAAAAAATATATTTTTTTTTTAGGCGCAAGCTCTAGCTCGTATTTTTTTTCGACTTCTAGCTTGCGCGAACGAAGTTCGCGCAAGCTAAAACGTGCCCTCGTGTAAACTAACCCTTAGAGGGGGCGAACGAAGTTCCTCGCGCTAGTTAGAAATTAAAGAACGATCTTTATATAACATAAGAATTACTAAGCTTGCTATTGTAATAGAATTTACCACGTCATCTACTACCTGAACAAAAGTAAAAATAGATAAGTAGAAGCAAATTCCTATTAAAATATAAAGAGCGTAATTAGTAACGACTCCATTACTTAAGCTAGAAATTATTTTACTAGCTTTAGTTAAAATAACACCAAATCCATAAGGACCTATTGATTCAATACTACCTTTATCTAAAACTTTTGTAGTTTGACCTCCTATCTCTAAAACTGAATTAACAATGTATTTATTATAAAAGAATTCAACTAAGAAACGTTGATTAAAGAAACCATAAATATAATATCCTAAATTAGATAATTTAAAGTTAGATATTATATTTGGCATAAATTCTGAATATATTATGGCTAATGCTGAGAAAGAAACAGTAAGGATAAAAGGAATTAATTTAAATATAGTAGGTACACCAAATTCAGTGTCAATCATTATTTCATGAACAGGGTGAATAAATATACTATTGTCTATAAAGAACCCTGAACCTAAACCTATGAAAATATCTCTAGTGATATATCCAAAATATATCGAGAATATAGCTAATATCACTAAAGGTAAACTGATAAATATATCACTTTCATGAGCATTTCTATAATAATTAACTGGTCCATTAGGATTAGTTAAGAAAGTTAAGTATATAACTTTAACTGAATATAGTGTAGTAAATATAGCCCCAATTACTGCTATAACGTATACATCAATACTACTAAAATGATATTGACCATAGGCAGATTCTAATATAAAATCTTTACTATAAAATCCTGTCATAAAAGGGAAAGCGACTAAACTAAGACTAGCTATTAATATTACAGAATAGGTTAAAGGTAGGAATGATATTAATCCCCCGTATTTTCTTAAATCTTGATTATCTACTACTGCGTGTATAACTGCTCCTGCCCCTAAGAATAATAATCCTTTATAGAAGGCATGATTTATTAAGTGAAATATTGCTACATTATAAGAAGATAAACCTATAGCTATTACCATCATACCTAATTGACTCATAGTAGAATATGCGATAATTTTTTTTATATCTTGTTGAAATAATCCTATTAATGAACTAAATATTGTAGTAATAGCTCCTAATCATAAACAGATTAATAATACAGCAGAGCTATATTCTATTAAAGGTGATGAACGAATTAATAAATATACTCCCGCTGTAACCATTGTAGCTGCATGTATTAAAGCAGATACCGGTGTAGGACCCTCCATGGCCATAGGTAATCAGATATGAAGACCTACTTGAGAACTTTTTGCCATTGCACCTATCAATAGGCATATTCCTATAATTGTTGTTATATTTTCATTAATATAAGGAGCTAATGAGAATACAGTACTATAATCTAAAGTCCCTAAAGTTCATAATAAGATAAACATACCTATCATTAAGAAAGCATCTCCAACTCTATTAGTTAAGAAAGCTGAAAGAGAACTTTGATTAGCCGCTATTCTAGTGAATCAAAAACTAACTAATAGATATGAACAAACACCCACACCTTCTCATCCGACGAACATAACTAAATAATTATTACCAGTTACTAGTATTATCATCATAAAAGTGAATAAACTTAAATAACTAAAGAATCTTTGATTGTGGGGATCATGACTCATATATCCTATTGAATAAAAATGAACTAAAGAACTGATTATTAATACAGGTATTAACATTGATACTGTTAAACTATCAAATTGAAAGTTTCATGCCATATTAAATGATTCGTTATCTAATCATTTAAATAAATTTATTGAAACGGGATTATTATTAAATCCTACTTCAAAAAAGCTAATGATAGCTAATATTGTAGTTATCATTATACTTAAACAACCTAAAATACGGCTACCTGTAACACCGACTTTTCTACCAAAAAAACCGGATACTATAGATCCTAATAAAGGTAATATAATTATACTTAAATACATTATTTATATTCTATTGCAATACTTCCTCTTAGTCTATAAAAAGCTACTAAAATAGCTAAACCGATAGCAGATTCTGCACCAGCAACTACTATAATGTATATAGCATATGTTTGTCCTATTATATCATCAATATTTACAGAACTTACCAATATTAAGAATGTTATAGATAATAGCATTATTTCTATAGAAATAAGCATTAATATTATATTTTTTCTATTAAATACAAACCCTAAGATTCCTATTAAAAAAAGTACTAAAGTTAAATTCATATTTTATCTAAAACTACTAATTGTTCGGTGGTGGCCAACACGAATGAGAGCGAGCTTTAGCATGCTGATTTATAGCTTTAGCTTGCTGATATATAGCTTTAGCATGCTGAAGGCTGGCGCAAGCTATGCATACTTCGTAAGGCGAAGCCAAAAAATATGCGCAGCAAGCAGCAGCTCCTCGAGAAAGAGCTTTAGCTCGCGGGGAAGGGTAAAAAATGTATTTTTTACTCGTCCGAACGAAGTTAGCCGCCCTAAAAAAATATATTTTTTTTATAGCGGGGGAGCTTTAGCATGCGCACCCCTCCCTCTTACTATAAAACAGCAGCTGTGTTTACCCACCTATAATTATGAGGAGCTCCCTCCACCAACTATTCCTGCTACGACCTTGCTATGAAGAGGGGGAAAGCTCGCTCTTCCACTAAAATAATGCGCTAGCTAAAGATCGAGCTTCCCCCCCCTACTCCATAAGGAATAGTAACAGGAATTAGCAAGCTATATATAAAGCAAACAGCTTAAAATATAAGCTACAGCTTTATCATACTTTATAGATTACGTCTAGGTATGGCTAATAGTAGCTTTATTAAGTACAAAGTTATAATAAGCTAGTATCCATACGCAAGCTATACATAAGCAAACCATTAGTTATAAGTATAACTATCGATAAACAAAATTATCGATAAACAAAATTATCAATAACTATACTAAGGATACTGCAGACTTGAACTACAACAAAGATGACCGAAGCATCTTGTTCTACCATTAAACTAATATCCCTTTATTAATAGCAGGTAAATATTTCATATCACTAAGACAGAGCTTTAGCTTGCTTGCGTAAGCTAAAGCCTTACTTATAAATGTACTAAGGATATTGTAGACTTGAACTACAATCATGATGACCGTACCATCTTGTTCTACCATTGAACTAATATCCCTTTAGTAGTAGCGCGAGCTCCCCTCCTATAAAATAGGGGGGAAGCTCGCTCGCGCTACTACTAATTTATTAATTTAACTTTATACATTATAGTTACCCTATAGGGCGAAACTATAGCTATAGAAAGCTAGTCATAGCGAACAAAATACCTTGCTCTATTAAACTGAATATAGTCAATGCACAAATTTATCTATATTTACAGATTCTATAACTATAGGCATAGAACTATGAAGAATACCACATATTTCTGAACATTGCCCATAGAATACTCCTTCTCTATTTATGAAAACGGATACTTGGTTTAATCTACCTGGGTAAGCATCACATTTTATACCTAAAGATGGACAAGCGAAAGAATGTATAACATCACCAGATGTTATTACAAATCTTATATGTGTTAATTCAGGAACTATTACTCTATTATCAACCTCTAACATTCTTAATCCTCCATCTTCTAAATCAGAATCTGGTACTATATAAGAATCAAATTCTATAAATTCTTCATTTGAATCTATGAAATCTGGATATTGGTAACTTCAATATCATTGATGACCTTCAGCTAAAATAGTCATAGAGGGGTCATTAACTTCATCCATCAAATATAACAATTTGAAAGAAGGGAAGGCTATTAATATTAATATAACTGCAGGAGTTATAGTTCATATTAATTCAATTAATGTCGATTCTTAAGTACTTTCATACTTAACTGGACTATATCTTATCTTATATTTATATAAGATTTCCACGTTTAGTCTCTGAGGATCCTACTGAAATATAGTCATGTCTATATTTGGTGGTTTCCTGCTGATAATCCATTGTACATCCTTTAGGGTTATCACTGATAAAGCATATATTCATCATCTTTATAGTACCTAAAGGCTTTAGGAGTTTCCAGCATATAGTGGAATTTTACTCATAGTTTTTTTAAGTTTAACGCTCTCCAGTAAATTTATATCTATCTTTAAATATTTCACCTGAATTTATATAAAGTCTTACAGTATTAGCACTAATATCTAAAAATTTAGCTGCTCTTCTGATTGAAACAAAACTACCTATTAATTTAAATCCTTCTGAATCACATTTTTCATGTATGTACACAAGATGACCTCTACTAGCACTCATTTTTAATAGAGTTTCTTCAGAATGCTTTCTACCTAAAGCCTTTTGTCTCATTAACTCTTTAGTAGGCAAAGCCCCTAACGAATGAGTTTTACCAAATAATGGGTTATTTTCATTAGATTTGTTTGAAGACATAAGAGCTTTAGTTTCTTCTCTATGGACACGGCCATATAAAGCTGATTTTTCATTAATATATATTCCTTTTAAAGATTTACTGATTTTTGTCTTAGTTTCTTCACTAAGCTTATGGCCTGATGAAGAACCAGCTATTTTTAAAGTATTATATCTTGGATTTAATTTATCCATGTAATATTGTTCTCTTTCTGTTAAATTAGCTATATCGCAATATTCTAATATTTCAAGTGAAAAATTAGAATACCCGTATTTAATTAAAGCTCTACTTATTACAAGAGTTTCTCTATTTTTTAAATAACTAAGGTTAAAATATCTAATAAATCTTTTAGCTAAACTTATAGATTGTCCAATGTATATATCATTCGTTATTTTATTGGTTCATTTATAAATCCCTGATTTATCTTTATTATCCTTAATAATTAATTTTCTCATTGAAAAAGCATCTTCGTAAAACTTTACCCTATTAACAGAGGGAGCTTGCTGATTCCCTACGGGAATAGCGCAAGCTATAGGTGTTGTACTGTAAGACCGGTGACTATAATAAAATTTATATATGGAGTTAAATTTAAAACACTTTTGAGTAGGCACATCTCTACCGTGATTTAAGTATTTATGTGATATTTGTGTTTTAGTTGAGGCAAAATTTTTTATTATAGAAAATAATATTCATCCTACAGCAAATAAAATTAAAACCAAATAGTACATAATATTATCATGAAGTTCCACTAATCCTTCCATTTGTGGAGTAGCACTGTCTTGGAAATAAATACCTCAAGGCATAGGTGCATCAAAATTAATAAATGTATTAAATAAGTGTTTCATATATAAATTTTTAATATATAATTTCTAATTATATCTTTTTATGTACACCCTTTAACTGTAGCTTTCACCTTTCACTGCTATAAATACGCTTTGTTAGCAGGCTTGGTCGAGCTACACATATATAGCAGGAATTAGAAGCTACAGGGATTGTAGTATAAATATAATAGAATTGCCGCCCGTTGTAAAGGTAGCTCTAGCTTTTAGCTTTATATATGCGGGCTACGAAGTATGCATACTTCGTTAGCCCTCCTTATAAAAAGAATAAAAATATAGGCGCAAGCTCCTGCTTTAGCTTTTAGCTAGCTATATTCGCCCCTTAGGGCACGGATGTGGCTAGCTAATACAGCGCGCATCTACTAATTATTGCGAGCTTTAGCTTGCGTTAACTAAAGCTATTATAGAAAATTAGCCATCTAGTAATATATTTTACTACGAAACTAGCTGCTTGCTACTATTAAATAGTTATATAGGGGGCGCAAAGCCGTACATAAAATAATACTTATAAAAATACTGCTTATAGCTAGTTTATAGCTGTATATAGCCTTTTTTCTAGAGGAGCGGGGCGCCGCCTTAGCTTTGGCTGATTTTTCTAAGAAGGCGCAAGCTCTTGCACATAATGAAGATGGAGGGCTAAAAAAAAAAATATATATTTTTTTTTATATAGCTCCGCCCTCGTAGAAATAGCAGCCATCATGTCTACTAAATATCATTTGACAAATCTTTAGAGGAGGATAGCTAGAGGAAATTTTCTGCTTGCAGCTAAAGATGTGCTGTATCTTTTTTATTACTAATAGCTAAAAAAATTTAGGCGCAAGCTCCTGGGGGCCACATAAACTTTTTACCACTTTAGTGTATTGCCTTATATTTGTCCCAATGTATAGTATTCCTTAGTTTGCTCATTTTCTAATTCTAGCTTTAACTTTAGCAATTTTAGGTGAAGCACTCCGAAGGGGGGGCGCAAAGCCGAAAATCGCTTTAGCTTTTAGCTTACTTGCTTTAAGCTAAAGCAATATTTTAGTAGCTTGCTAGAACGAAGTCCGGCTATAAAAAAAAAATTTCTTTTTTTTTTATAAAGCTCTAACTTCGTTCGGACGAGAAAAAAAAATACATTTTTTCCCGTCCCGTGCTAGCTAAAGCTCTTCGTTCGCGTCTAAATACATTTTTTTTTTACGCCTTAAAAAAGATTATTATTATACAACATATAATAATAATAAAGCCATCATTAAAGCAAATAAGGCAGTTGCTTCTGAGAAAGCAAACCCTAATATTGAGTATGAGAATAATTGATTTTTTAAGGATGGATTTCTAGCCACTCCTATAATTAGACACCCAAACACTACACCTATACCAACTCCAGCACCTGCTAGACCAATAGTTGCTAATCCGGCTCCAATAAGTTTTGATGATTCTAACATCTAATTAATTTTATAAAAATGTAAATGTGAATGTATTGAAAAAAAAAATATCGTGTCCTTAGCTAAGTAAATTAGCTAACCATGTAATAGGGGGAGGGGAGGCTACTACTTAATATACTAGGTAGCTTCCCTCCTATTACGGTTATAGTTAGAAATTATTTGTAGCTTGCGTAAGCTAAAAATAGTAGTTTCACAAATTAATACACAAGGCTATTTGGGTGGAGGCTAATATATATAATAGTTTAACGGGTGAGCTTTAGCTTGTTAATTACTATTATTAGTAAGCTAAAGCCTTCATACTCTTTTTATAAGCGAGCTTTATAAAGGCGAGGCAAGCTCTATAACTTGCTTATTTCTATTCGTGTTTAGTATAGCTTTAAGATAACGCAGTAATAGCTTGAGCTTGCTTTAGTTTTTAGCGCGAGCCTCTGTGAAGGCTTTAGTTTGCGGATTTTTATTCGAAAAATCTGCGACGCAAGCTCGCCTTCATAGCAGAAAAATCCGCAAACTAGAAAATTAGCAAGTTAAGGGGGCGATGTGTATGACCTTTAGCACTAACGAAGTATGCTTTATAAAAAAAAAATATATTTTTTTTATAGCCTTTCTAAAAAGGCGTCCGATAGGCGAAGCCTCCTGCTCTAGCGCAGCGAAAAAAAAAATACAAGGAGCTTGCGCGATTTTCTCCGAAAATATGAAGGCACAAGCTCCGCCTTTATAGCTAGCGGTAGCTATAAATCTTCATAGTTAGCGCAGCTGCTTCAAATAAAATACCGCGATTACAGGGGACTTAGTTCGCGCAAACATATCCTATAGATACCAAGCTACTATGGTAGTAACTGAAATTGCAAAGCTGAGAATAACTGTACTCCAGCACTGCATAGCTTTGCTACTAAACACATGAGTAAAAATTTTACTGCTACTTATGTTCAGTAAACATATTAATAAATTTTTTAGATTTATAAAAATAATTATTGGATTGTCTACTATCTATTTTCAAGGCATTTTTACCTAATTCAAATACAAATCCCGCAGTTATTATACCTATGAAAATTAGCACTACTATTAATCCGTAAACACCATTTTCATATACACTTATACCATATGGATATATTACTAATATTTCTAAATCTAATAAAAGATAAACTAATGCAAATATGAAGAATTTAACACCGAATTGAGTTCTATTTTGACCAAGAAAACTGTGAAAACCACATTCAAAAATACTATATTTTTCTTGATAAGGGTTATGTGGAGCTAGTATGAAATTAAGAAGTAAAAAAACTATTGTTAAAATAGTAACAAAAACAAAAAGAAAAGTTACACTACTCATTTAATTGTTAAATAAAATTTGTACCAATATGGTCAAGGTTGTTAGCTATTAATATTTATTATTAATATTTCAATATATTTCTATATTGTTCAGACTATGTCATTATTACTTTAATACTTAAAGTAATATTGGATTTTATACCGTCCTTAGCTAGCGCCCTCTTATGGATAGGCTAGGCTATTAAGGTAATTTAGTCGTTGAACGGTTTTATTTAAATAAGGCTAACGAAGTATGCATACTTCGTTAGCCCTCTTAAAATAAACTACGCTGCAAATTATTTATTAAGACGGGACGGAACAAGCTTTAGCTTCCCCCTTTATATTAATAAATCTTCTTGCAATTTATCCAATTTTCAATATTTAATACACAGAGGGCGAGGAGGGTATTCCTTACGAAGTATGCATAGCTTGCGCCAGCAGCCTTCTAAGAAGGCGAAGCTATAGCGCAGCCGCCCCACGTGGGCCTCTGTGTATTATCTAATGGGGCAACATATCTGCTGTATTTATTATACATTGCATTAAAGTCTATATGAGTTCATATTCTTTCTTATTCTACGTATTTCATTATGTCCTCCCTGTGTTAAGTGATTTTTAGACTCTATTATTTTTGCTGCTTCAGATCAGTCTTTAAAATCTTTGCATTTAATACCTTTAACCTTATATTTATAAAAGAAAGGAATAATCTTATGATTTATATATTCAAATTTTCTAATGACAAAAATTACAGCTTTTTTATCTTCATGATAATTCAAATTACCACAATTAAAAAAATAAGACAATAATTTCAACAGTTCTTCATCTTTAGCCCTAAGCTCGTAATGAAATACTCTAAAACTTAATGACACTGGTTTATTTACTGACTGTGAAGCATATATTGAAAAAGATCCTTTTCCTGATACAAATCCAGCTATTCATTCAGGGTGAGGTATCGTTCTATTTTTAGCTAAAGGTGGTCTCGCAACCGGTATAATATTAGAAAAATTATCTCTAACTAATGAAGATTGAGCTAAATTCATTGAAAAACCTATATTTACAATTTCTTCTAAACCTTGAGAAGTTAAATGCTGCTCTTGGTTATTTAATATATTAACAATTAGTTTGAATAAATCAAAATCAGCTCTTTTTTCTGACATTAAATTATATTCATCGAAGTGTGATATTATTATAGCTACTTCATTTAAAGATCTTACTTTATAAACACATTCCTTGTTAGAAATGTTAATTGAACCTATATGATTAAAATATGCTTTAATTTCCTTTAATAATGATAAATCTCTTATATCGAGTTTAATTTGAAATCTAGGTCTTACTCTTCATTTATCTTGGTTTTTTTCTAAATGTACCATAAAAGAACCTTCAGCATCAGTAAATCCTGTAATAAATCAGGGATGTATAAGCTTATTTTTGTTGTTTTCAAGAGGGTATTCCTTACGAAGTATGCTTGCGGATTTTTCTTCGAAAAATAAGGATGCTTCTGATCCCCACCGGGGATAGCGCAAGCTAAAGCTCTTTCTCGAGGAGCTGCTGCTTGCTGCGCATATTTTTTGGCTTCGCCTTACGAAGTATGCATAGCTTGCGCCAGCCTTCAGCATGCTAAAGCTATATATCAGCAAGCTAAAGCTATAAATCAGCATGCTAAAGCTCCGTCTTGTTGTATAATTATTAATCAATATTCTAGAATAAGTTTTTAGGGGGGGAACGAATAGCTTTAGCTTGCGGGGACGGGTAAAAAATGTATTTTTTACTCATCCGAACGAAGTTAGCCACCCTCTATAAAAACTTCTAATAGACTTGTTTATTAAATTTATTTTGTTAAAAAATGGTATTGTTTTTTCTTTACCCATGCTTAGCCATTCTTTGTTCATAAATAAAAATAATAGAATAACAAGTGTAATTATAGAAATTACAAAAGAAATAGGACTTGATATAGCTATATTTTTATAGTTAAAGTTTAATTTATTAATTATTTTTTGATTATTATCTAAAACATTACCTTTTAATACTAGATTTTCCAATAATGGATTTATTTTATATTCAGGTAAACTAAAGAACATTTCTTTTATTATACCTAAATAATAAACTCCTCCTATAACACTAGTCAATATCGCTATTAAAGATAAGAAAATAAGACCTTTATCTAAGGCTGCACTTAACACCATTTGTTTTCCAAAGAATCCTATTAAAGGTGGAACTCCTACAAATGAAAATATAGTAATAGCCAAACTTATAGCTAAGAAAGGATTTATATAAAAATAACCTTTCAATTGAGTTACTAATTGGATAGGTGAATTATTTTTGTCCATTAATTCTTCATGTTCTTTGTTTTCACTTATATAACAATATAAAGAGAACCCTATAGCTATTAATATAACAAATGCATTTAAATTACTTATAGAATATTGTGTTAAATAGAATATAAATGCTTGAGTAGATTCTACACTAGATATACCTAATGCTAAAAGTATAAACCCTACGTGAGATATAGTACTATAAGCAAATAATCTTTTAATTCTAAATTGAGTTAAACCTACCACAGTTCCTATTATTAATGAGAATAGTGAACTTATTAGTAAAATAAATGTTCAACTCATTTCTGAAAAACTACTGTTAGTATAATATACTAATTGTAATAATAATATAAATATAGAAATTTTGGCTATTATAGCTACGAATGTTGTTACTATTGTAGGTATAGCGTCATAAACGTCCACATGACGACTGTTAAATTTATCGTCCAAATTAAAGAAAAGAACAACTTTATATAATCGTATAGCTCTGCATGAACCAGAGTAGTTTATTTTAGATATCTACCTTTATTCATTCCTGTTCTTATTTGACGAATCTGATCGAAACCTTCGTTAGTTAAATGAACTTTTGTTTGTATCATTTTAGCTACTTTAGCTCAATCTTTGAAATCTTCAGATTTCACGCCAATAATAGGGTATTTATCGAAAAAAGGTAAAATCTTTTCATAATTATCTTTGAATGATTGACATCTGAACTCAGTATAATCTTTATAAGAATAAGTTTGACCACACCCAAAGAAATCTACTAAACTTTTCAGTAGTAATTCATCTCTAATGTGTTGAGTTACTACAAAAAGTAATACTACACGACTTCCTATTTTATGTAATTTAGATTCTCTAATACTAACTTTAAAACAACCATCACCACTTGTAAAACCAGCTACTCATTGAGGATCTAATTTGACACTATTAAGTGGTGGTAATAATGGTCTTACTGAAGCAACAGTATTAGGGAAGGCTTCTAATAGTAAAGGAGTTAATCCTCTATTTAAAGAAGCTCTAATACTTATTATTTTTTGTAAACCTTCCGCGGTTAAATGTTCCCCGCGTTTCATCATCATAACAACTTCTTTAAATAATAAATAATCAGAATATTTATTAGTTTTTAAAGGATATTTATCAAAATGAGGTATTACTTTTGTTAATATTTGATCTAAAGAACCTATTGTAAAATCACAACAACCATTTCTTTCTTTACCTATTCTTCCAACTCCAAAGTAGGTTTGAATAAGTTTTAATAGATCTAGGTCTCTTACATGAAGATTAATTGTGAAATTAGCCTCTAATTGTCATCCTAGTTTGCTTTTTGGTGATTTACGCACTAGAACCATAAAGCATCCTTCTGCGTCAGAGAATCCCGATATAAATCCTGGATCTTGAGGCAGTTGCCCATTGTCTTGGTTAGATTCGGAAGAATAAAATTGTCTTTGAATAATTTGGTTAGAAAGGATTTTAACTTGATAACTTCTTTCGAAGCCCAGTAGAGTACATCTTAAATGCGGTAAATTAATACCGCATCAACTACCATTTACTCGTTGCTCTTTTACAATAATACATGACTGTTTGGTCGCATGTATTACTGACTTAGATCCGCGATTGCCCATTTCGTTTTCACTCATCTTCTGACTTGTTACTATACCTGAGTAATTAATTCAGCCACTCATACATTTTCATATATGGCTTAGTACCAGAAGCTTTAGGGGTTCCCCGGAATTTGATAGTTTACGCCCAACGTCTGTTGATAAGGATTTCCTAAGTCCTTTTTTAGGCGATCAAAAATGGAATGGTGCTGCACTTACTTTAAATAAGAATCCTATTGTAAAAATAACTAAAGAAAGATTAATATAATAAGGTGTATATCATAAATTTGCAGAAAGATCACTTATACTAGTTATGATGTATAAACCATCTAAGTTAGTAGTACCTGAATTAGCATATAATAAACTAGTTCCTAATAAGATAAAACATGAGCTTAATCCTCCTAATAAAAAGTATATTAAACCACCTGTAGTAGATAATTCAGAATTTCTATATATAGTACTTAATATATAAAGACCATAACTTTGTAATTCTATTGCCAGGAAAATAGATACTAAATCATTAGTAGACATTAATAATACAGCACCTGTAATTACAAATAATATAATTAAAGGATATTCAATAATTTTAAAATGTTCTCCCATTTTATTTATTATTTTTGTGTTATAATAAATAAATTTATATAACAATAAATCTTTTAAAGAAGAATATTCTGATACTCATACTTTTCTAGGATAAAAACTAGTTAATTGTAATATTAATATACTAACTAAAAATATAAAAATATGGAATATTTGTGTGATATTTGACATAAGTAATAAACCACCGTGTAAACCTACTCCTTTAGTTATAACAGCTAAAGAAGACATATCATGTAAAATACAATAAATTAATATTAATATCGATATTCTATTAAATAGTATCGATAAATCTCGTCTTATATTGACGGCGTTTGAAAGTAAAACTAGTACTATTGATAATATGATCATTTTTTTTTTTTAATGCGCTTAGCTAGTCCGCCCGACTATTATTAAAGGCCAACTAATATAAGGAGGCGAGCCTTAGGAGAAAATCGAATTCTCATTACTAATGTATGAAATTAGAGTTTTAACCATTTAAACTACTTAGGCTTTTTAATCGTGCTATAGGGCTATAAAGCTAGCTATTACTGCACCTACTAGTCCTCTAACAAAGTGTACTCCTCGCGCTAGCTAAAGCTAGCGCAACACACAAGGAATAGTAGAAGGAATTAGAAGATTTGTGCGAAGCCCTCCGAAGGGCGCGAACCTGTCTACCTTTAACTATTTATTCGTATTATTTTGTGCTACTTAGCTAAAGCTATTGCAAGCAATAGAAGGGTGCTTCGTATAACTCGCCATCCCTGGAATAAAGCTAAAGCTGAGGACTAATCCTAGTTATTGCTTTTTTATTATGGGCTACGAAGTATGCTTACGCCGAAATAGACCCAGCTAGCTTTAGCTTGCGGATTTTTCGTGCTTAGTGCTCCAGGCGGGCTATAAAAAAAAATATATTTTTTTTAGCCCTCCTCGGTGTATTTTCGGAGAAAATCGCGCCGCCGAAAAATAAGAGCTCGAGCTTGCGCCTTCATAGCCTTAATTTTTTTTAGAGCTTGCTATGAGAGCTTGCAGATTTACGTATTTTCGGTGAAAATCTGCAAGCTCTCGAAGTCCCTATAGCGAACTTTAGCTTGCTTTAGTTTGCTTACGTAAGCAAAAGCCGTACCATAGGATATACAGCACTCCTTGGGTAAACACTCGGGGTCGAACCGAGAACAAGTTACACCACAAATAACCACTCTACCTATTGAGTTATGTCTACCTTAATAAATCTAGCTTTAGTTGCTTTAATTTTAGCTTGTGGTTATACCTAAATAAGTGTGTTACTATAGCATAGGGTCAGCTAATTGGCTATGATTAGCCAAATTTAATAGAAGCAGCTTAGCTTCCTTTAAGGCGTAAAAAAAATTGTATTTTTTTTTAGCCCTCCCCGGGGTATTTTCGGAGAAAATCGCGCAAGCTATGCATACTCCCTAGGGAATAGAAATACAGCTAGTGTTGTATTATAATTATCCTGCGGTGATTCGAACACCGACTCTAAATACCAAAAATTTATGATCTACCCATTAATCGACAGGATATTACGTGCGTGTCTACGAACGATCCAGCACACGCACGGACAATCTAATCTATATGTAAGTATATTACATAGGCATTATCATGTCTGATGTAAGCCAAGCCTTAATTTGACTAGTTTCTAATTTTCCACCTGACGAGCTAGAGCTTGCGCCTAAAAAAAAATATATTTTTTTTTATAGCCTTCATGTCTGGTGATAAGGCAATCCAAGCCCGTTAATTTTTCTAGCCACTCGCTTATTTTACACCATTTCATTTTCATAAGAAAGCTAGAGCATGCATGCACCTTAAATGTTGCATTCTTTTTAACCTAGGACATTAAGGATGCTCTAGCTACAACTCGAAATATTAATGCCTTAATATTTCTATTAGTCTCATGTTTTCACGCCTCCATCCAAAGTTTGCTACTATTATATATTGTGGGGCGTATAACTTCATTCGCAGAGCCACCCCACTGTAGTATTTTTTTTTTTTTTTAACCTCCTCCAATATACTATGATCTAATAGTATCCCTTTAACTAATAACTTTATAAACTAAAGAATCATTAGTCTACAGGCAAGAGGACTTGAACCTCTATGGTAATAATACCCGTCGCACCTAAAACGACTTCGTCTTCCATTCCGACATGCCTGCTTTTTTTTTTAGTACTAGCTAACAGCATTCCTGCTCTCTTCATAGGTATAGCTTGCTGTGTATACTTATATTATTATAGCTAGTTATATATTGCTTCTAGTAGGCTTTAGGTTAGCACGAAGAGCAGCTTCGCCTAACGAAGAGGGAGGGCTGCGCATGCTAAAGCTCCCCCCCCCTCATAGTAAGCTCACTCCTAAAAGACTTTTTAGCTATTTTTTATTCCCTTCACTGAAATATAGGACTTGCAGGATTCGAACCTACATTTTAATGATTAAAAGTCATATGCATTCACCATTATACTAAAGTCCCTTATGGCAAAATATATATATATTATCGTTAGTAGTGCAGCGAGCTAAAGCCAGAATAGCGAGTGGTATTTAGATCGCTATGGAAGCAGCTTTAGCTTGCTAATATCTAGCTAACTATAATTAATATTCCTGCGTAGCCTAGCTAGCTTTTAAGCCGGGGAGTAAAAAAAATGTATTTAGGCGCAAGCATACTTCGTAGCACGAAAAAAAAAAATACATTTTTTTACCACTTACTCGTTTACTATGAAGGCACAAGCTCCGCCTTAATAGGCAAGCTAAAAGATAAAACTAAAGCTAGAAAAAAAAATACATTTTTTCCCGTCCCCTGCTAGCTACTCCTAATTCTTATTTTTACATAGCCGAGCTTACTTATTAGACCTTGCCGAAATAACTACCCTACCTAAAGCTAGGTATATTGCTAAATAATAAGCTATCATCACTATATTTTTATGCACACGGTAAGACTTGAACTTACAACAAAAATAGCTTCAATATTTCACTCTACCGATTGAGTTACATGTGCTTTTATTAAATACTAAATATCTTTCTTTTAGGGCGAGCTTTAGCACGAGCTTGCGCCTTTCTAGGAGGCGTGTGATAGGCGAAGCCTCCTGCTCTAACGCAGGGGGCTTCGCCTATTATAATCGATTTAGCTGAACCAACTAACTTTTAAGGCTATGAAGGCGCAAGCTCGAGCTCGTAATTTAATTATTTAAACGATATATACCGCTTTTTTATTATTATCCTTATAAAGAATAAACTTCTCCCTTTCTGCTTTAGAATAGGTTTTTATAGGTGTGCGCAAGCTATACCACTGTGTCAATAGCTTGCGCGCTTGCGCGCCCATTATATTTTTGTTATTTTTCGAAGAAAAATCCGCAAGCATACTTCGTAAGGAATACCCTCCCCTTATTATACTTTGTAGCTATTAACAATTTAAATTTGTCGAGACTTCTAATACCCCAGCAAAGTTAAAACATAGTATGTTACAACTTCAACGTTCTGCTCGACCAATTGAGCTTCACGAGCTTATATGGAGACACTCGGATTCGAACCGAGCCTTCTAACATGCAAGGTCAGCATTCTACCAAATAAATTATGTCCCCTTACTGGTAGATTATATATTGCTATAGTTATAGCAATCTACCAGTATATTTTATATATAACGAGCTACTTTGTTCTAGCTTGCGCACACCAAAGAATTCGAAGATGACTAACTATAAACTACTGCTGTTTATGCTAATTTTTCATCCTCAAGGAATATTATTCCGTCCCTTGGCCCTTCTTGATTTACTTTAATACTATTAAATCTCTCCCAGCTGCTAATTTTTTCTACGCTAACGTTAAAGAAAAAAATATACTAAAGCTAGATATATTCGTCTAAATCATTCTTGTGCGCTTGCTATACTACGCCAGGTGAAAAATTATTCCTATTACAAAGGATGGCCGAGCTAAAGCTATAAAAAAATTATTTTTTTTATAAAGCTCTCTTCGTTCCTGCAAGCTCCCCCCTAATTTCATTTGAAGGATAATCATATTTATGGGCAAAAGGAATAGGCATAGTGATATAGCTTACGCATACCTACAAGTAATGCGTACTTCCTATATCAACCTTCCAGATCTTAATCGCATACCTCTTCGGGTGCGTCTACATTCCGGAGCGTCCCCAGAAGTGTCTACATCCCCAGAAGCCCGTATAGTAAATGTCCCCCAAGGAGCCCCTTCCTCTGGTGAACCATACTCCTCTCCTGGAGCTATTTCATCTCCAGAAGCATCTACGTCCTGAGAAACAGCCTCTGCTCTATGAATAGTGACTACTCCATATGGAGCCCCTTCCTCTGGTGAACCATACTCCTCTCCTGGAGCTATTTCGTCTCCAGAAGCATCTATGTCACCCCCAGGTACAGCTTCCACCTCACTCGATGGATTTGGGTTAAATTCTCGTTCTCTTATACTAGACTGTAGAAGTTCAAGATAGCCCACTGGCTCCGAATTGATAGGTTGAATAGGGATAAGTTGGCTAGGGAGAAGTAGGCTAGGATATCTAGTTTCTACTGCTGCTTCCACCTCACTTGAAGGATTAGGATTAAATTCTCGTTCTAGTTCAAACATTTCTCGGTCTCCTATACTAGACAGTGGACTATCTTCAGACTCTTCCTCCATTGAAGGCGCTAGCTCTTCTCGGTTATATATTTCTTGCTCTAATTTAGACAGTTCTTCATCTCCTATACTGGATAGTAGACTATCTTCTGCTTCCATTGGCTCCGGATTGATAGCTTGGATAGGGATAAGTTGGCTAGAAAGAAGTAGGCTAGGATCTATAGTTTCTACTACAGCTTGGTTACCTAAACTCGCATTCATTAGAACTTCTCTAGCCAAATTTGCATCTATCTCCACCGTGGATAAAGCCTCTTCTTCACGATTAAGAAGATTTGACTCTAAAATCTGACCAGTCTGCTCCTGGTTAGCTTGTCTATCAGATAATGCAGTTATAGCAACCTCAGTTCTACTACGATCATCTACACTCTCCCCTCTCTGATAAGAAGCATTAATAATAGGAAGTCTTCCCCCCTCAGTATCCCCACCAAGTGGTGAAGAAACCTGACTATTATTTACTCTGTCTTCATATTTAGCTTGTATGTTTAAAGTTTCCTGGGTAGAACGTATTATCATCTCCCCATCATAACTATAACCAAAAAAATCAGTACTAACACCACAAGGATCAAAATCTAAACTTGGATAGCCATTTACCAGTCCTTCTTGATTAACTTCGTCAATATCTTCCATACGAGTATCATATTGCGCATTACCTTCAGGGTTTTCTGGATGCGAACTGTTATCGTCTATATCCATACTTTTATCTTGTCCTTGTTCTATATTAGGAGAAGAAATACTAGGATTATCTCCATCTATCTCCATACCATCTCGGGAAGGAACCCTTTCACTATAACTACCTTCTGAGGATAATATAGTCTTAGGAATAACCACTTCTCCTGAAGCCTCTTCTTCCATTGAAGGCGACAGCTCTTCTCGGTTATATATTTCTTGCTCTAATTTAGACAGTTCTTCATCTCCTATACTAGATAGTGGACTATCTTCTGCTTCCATTGGCTCCGAATTGATAGCTTGGATAGGGATAAGTTGGCTAGGGAGAAGTAGGCTAGGATCTATAGTTTCTACTACAGCTTGGTTACCTAAACTCGCATTCATTAGAACTTCTCTAGCCAAATTTGCATCTATCTCCACCGTGGATAAAGCCTCTTCTTCACGGTTAAGAAGATTTGGTTCTAATGTATCCCCAACCTCTTGGCTATCCCTAGGACTATAGCTGTCAATAGGGATACTGGCGGGAGATGGTTCAGGTATAAAAAATTGAGGTGAAGGAGCCCCATCTCTAGGTATATAACCCCTAGAAATATCATCTGCAGATATTAAAGTAACCTCTGACTCACCGGATGAAAAATTATCAGCTCTACCTGGTGGCCCGAAGCTCCCTCTTTTATCTGAATATGTAGAGTGTACGGCTTCGCCGCTATTTGAATCTTCAGACATATTAACTTCTCTAGCTTGGGAGGCTGAAGAAGAGATACGGCTTATTATCTCTACCGAATTTAAAGGGGATCCCTCATTATTATAATTATTGAGAGAAATATTCGGGCTATTTACTACCTCTTTATCTTCTATTGGTTCTGAAAATGAGTAAGAGGACCGTTCTATATTATTTGACCGTTCTAGGTTATTTGACCCTTCTAGGTTATCCGGCTCAATATAATTTTCTAATTGCACCAATTCAAAGAAATTAAAATAATACACAGGATTTTCTGGATCCCCTTCTGGCAAATTCTCTATACCATCTGGATACCCCTGGGCAGCATCGGATAGATTCACACTATCCAGACCCGGAGGTAGATAAAGAGTAACCTCATGATGATTAACGTGCAAATCCGGCACTTCTGGAATATCTCAGGGGAAAACTCGGTAATTAGTATCAATAGTCATCTCGACACAATAACACCTATTATTGTCTACACCTACCAAACGCGGCTCTATTCCACCCCTAATTGGGGTCATAACTGCTAACATTCTATCAATAGCTACAGTCAAGTACTTATATCCCCTTTCACGGTCAATAGCTTCCGCTACATATCGTAAATTCTCGTCATACGCCTCCGGAGAAGAAGCCTCACTAGAACTATCATCAGATGATATAATAATAGCCTCAGAATCCCCCACTTCTACTGGTGCAGGAGGAGAAGAAATATCCTCACTAGAACTATCCTCACTAGAACTATCATCAGATGATATAATAATAACCTCAGGGTCTCTCACTTCTACCACGGCCGGAGGAATAAAGGGATCAAGAGTTTTCACGGAAGCCTCTTCCTCCTTTAAAGGCACCAGCTCTTCTCGGTTAAATATTTCTTGCTCTAATTTAGACAGTTCTTCATTTCCTATTCTGGAAAGTGAACTATCTTCATCCCCAGCTGCGTCTTCTTTCCCTGAGCGGGTGCTTCCCTCTTCCTTCCCTGAAGCCTCTTCTTCCATTGAAGGCGACAGCTCTTCCCGGTTATATATTTCTTGCTCTAATTTAGACAGTTCTTCATCTCCTATACTAGATAGTGGACTATCTTCTGCTTCCACTAGCTCCGAATTGATAGCTTGGATAGGGATAAGTTGGCTAGGGAGAAGTAGGCTAGGATCTATAGTTTCTACTACAGCTTGGTTACCTAAACTCGCATTCATTAGAACTTCTCTAGCCAAATTTGCATCTATCTCCACCGTGGATAAAGCCTCTTCCTCACGGTTAAGAAGATTTGGCTCTAAAATCTGACCAGCCTGCTCCCGGTTAGCTTCCGTATATTTAGGACTATAGCTCATACTAGAGATATTATCTTCCGAGGGTTCAGGTATAAAAAATTGAGGTGAAGGAGCCCCATCTCTAGATATATAATCCCTAGAAATATCATCTGCAGATATTAAAGTAACCTCTGACTCATTCACTTGGCCAGCTCCCAAAGCCTCTCCTGTACTATGTCAATCCATATTGTTACCATTATTAGCGAGACTTTCTGCCTCCTCTGAATAAGGCATATAACCAGGGCTGTCTTGCATAGGTTGTACTAAAGGAGGGGCGTAGTCTACTTCTTGCACAGCTGAAACCTCAACAGCTGCTCCACTATTATTTTGAGCAGCTGAAACCTTAACAGCTCCTCCACTATTATTTTTAGTATTATCTTCATCTCCGCTATAACCATATATATCCTCATCATCAGGTACTAACCATGCTGAAGTATCAATAGGTGGTTTTATAGCTAGTTCAGGACTATTAATTGGCTCTTGAGGAGCCGGGAAGGCACTTACTCCTCCTTTAGGTAGGGTAGGTGCATTACTTGGCTCTTCAGGAGGCAGCAAGGCTATTACTCTTCGCCGCTTAGGAGGGTTAGGGGTATTAATTGGCTCTTCAGTAGGCAGCAAGGCTATTGCTTTTCGTTTTTTAGGTAGGGGAGGGATTGGCTTTTCAGTGGGGAGCATCATTCTTGGTTTTCGTTTAGGATAATGATCCGTAGACTTCTTAAGATTAGGTTTATGATAACTATCCATATACTTCTTAAGAATAGGTTTAGACTTATTAAGAATATATTCAGGATGATCCATAGACTTATTAAGAATAAATTTAGGAAAATGATCTGTAGGCTTCTTAAGAATAGATTTAGGCATATTTTTTTCACCCGTATGCTGGGCAGGACTATTAATTGGCTCTTGAGGGGCAGGACTATTAATTGGCTCTTGAGGGGCCGGCATGGCTCTTACTCTTCGTTTAGGGTAATCATTCGTAGACTTCTTAAGAATAGATTTAGGTATATTTTTTTCCCCCTTATGCAGGGGTTCCTCACTTACAACACTATCCTTCACTAGCAATTTTACTTGGACTTCATCATTAATTTTAACTTTTTTCCCTTGCAAACCTTTTTGTAAAGCTAGCTGAGGATCTTTCTCTCTAATTTCTTTTGCTTTTCCTACTCTTTCCTCTGCCTCCTGAGAGATCACGTAATTATACTTCCCGGGTTTTTTACCTTTTTTATAGTCTATGGCTTCTTTAGTAAAACCTACCTTTCTATAATACTTCCCAGGTATTTTACCTTTTTTATGGTCTATATCTTCTTTAGAAAAATGTACCCTTTTTCCCTTTGCTACACTATTAACCTCACTTGAATCCTTTTTTCCACTTGCTATACTATTAGCCTCACTTGAATCCCATTTTCCCGTTGCTATACTATTAACCTCATTTGAATCATAAGTTAAATATCCATCCAAATTTTCATGATAGATAAAATCCATAAATCTACGAATAGTATGCTCATCTGTATTGTCTAACAAATTATAATCATATTTAGGTATAGTAAGTTTATAGGACTCATTTTCATTAAAAACAACAGGTAATTGTAGACTATTATTTTTTATGTCTATAATGCTATAAACTTCACCATCCGTATTTTCGTCTAGCAATTGCTGAGAAGTTCCATCTCTCTCAGAGATTCCGAAATATATACTCTTAGTTGGTATAAGTTCAAAAAATTCAAATGTAAGTCTATTAATAGAAACACCATAAAAATTATTAAAATCTTCAAATTGTCTAGAATGTTTACCCATATCTTTTATCAACTGGATTCTAGATTCAACTAATGGTAATTTTAAGCTAGAAGATAATTTACCTAGCGTTTGGGATTTTTCTTTGTACCCTTCAATAACTCCATTCTTATATATACTAAAGAAAGTTAAATGCCTTTTATTCTTCGAGAATAATACAGAATGTATAGGATAATCACGACGAGTTTTAAAATAATATAATGTATTATCCATATATTCATTGTTACTATTAAATCTATCCAATTTAGCTTTCATTAATTCTAATAATTCTCCGGTAGTTTGCTCTCCCTCCTTCTTCTCCGGATTACTCTTTTCTGTCTCACGGCGTGCTAGTAACTTTAAATTTTCATAGCTAAGTCTACCTTTACTATTATCCTCATAATTCACACTAAAATTATCAGAGTTAGCTTCTGCACCTTTAATTATGTAAAATTTCACCAATTCTTTATAATACTGGTCTACTATATATTCAATATGAGCCAACCTTTCCATAAAAGACTTTTGCTTTTTTTTTGTTAATTCTACGTCATCTCTAAGTAGTCTATCCAAATAATTTTGCTGAGCTTTTACTGTTGCATTGATCTTTTCTTTAAGTTCAATAAAGTCCTTCGTAATAAATTCTTTACATCTTAATCTAGGTTCTTCTCAATAATAATAATTTTCAACTGTTTTTAATTCCGGTTCAGTATAATTTAATGTAGGCCTTCATACTTTAAATAAACTTTTATTCTCAATAGATTCCCCTTGAGTATAAATTACTAAACCATTGCTTCTATTATTTGCCTTCTCCCAGCCTATTCTGGGCATAACTATTCCATATTTATGCTCTAATAAATTAACTGTATCTCTAATTTGAGTAAAACTTTTAGAATCGTTTTTATCTGCAGGTAAACAATAAGTAGGCATAAAGACACAACCTGGCGAGTCACGTCTAATTAGAAGAACTATTAAAAATCTCCCTTTTAAAACAAGATTAACCGACCCATAATATTCAGGATTAGTGAAATAATTTACCGGTTTTACTGTGAATTTCTCTATCGATCTTTGGATACCTTCATTATATTTAAGTTTTCAAGTCATATTAAGAATAGGGGATTTTTCTAGTTGAGGTTTATAATTCGCTATCAGATTTTTCTGTGTAGATTCATCTTGGATGTATAATATATTTTCCCTGTCCTTTTTATTCTTATCCTGGATATTTTCCATTATATTCACAGTTGAACCTTTCTTTATTACACGAGGGTGAGGAAAAGATATTTTTTTTCATTCATAATATTTAGTTTTACCTGTATTTACATAATAGTCCGTAAACCCCTTATTACATCCTTCCTGAAAAAAAGGAGTTATTGCTATAAAAGCTGATATATAGGCAGCCGTTGTTTGAAATGCAGATTTTAGTGCTAATGGTTCATTCTTATTTATTACTCTGCACCGGCTAATACCGGATATTGTACTTTGTCTACTACCTGCTCCCTTATATGTTTGCCGGCTATGTACGTATAATTTACAAATTATTAATAATGCTATAAATAGAACAATAAGCACTATTGTCATTATTACTATACTTATTGTACTATAATAGTTTCTAATTAAGTAGTTTATAAATGTAATATAAGTTATTCTATACAAATTTACTCTTTCTACTACATAATCATTATACAAATAATAATCTTCATCCTTTATAGGTTCTTTCTTTAAATATTTAATAATAAAATTTAGCAAATATAAAATCATAGGTAAAGGAAGAACAAGTGTTAATATTATTGATAAACTTTTATTCTCTAAATTTAATAACATAGTAGCTATCATAGATCTAAAAGTAAAAATTAATATAACAGAAATTATTCATATTTTTAATAAATGTTTTATAATTTTGTACATATTATTAACTATTTGTCTAACCAAGTACACTAATTTTTTCCATTTGTCCGAAGGCGATGCTAGCCCTGTTGGGGCGAACATATAGTCATAATAGTACTTAAAATGTTTATTATAAAAGTTTAAAGCTAAAGCTTTAATTAATATTGCACTTAATAAACTTAAAATTATAAAAATATAATTTTGTATTATAAAAACTAAGGGAAATATTATTATTACTATTATAAATATAAATATAAAAATCCTAAGTCCCGGTAAAGATCTATGGCTATGGCTATAGCTATAGATAAAAGAAGATATATCAAGATTTCACACTTTATTTAATTTAGCTGGAGATGAGGACGACTCTAGATTTAGTATATAATCCCTTAAGGGATCTATACATAAACTCCAATCTATTTGGATGGGTTCCACAAACACACCAATAAAAACTATACTTAAAATTTGATATAATCTCGCATTAAAAAAGGGCGAAACTAATCCTCTAAGATAATTTTTTCATAAGCTTGCTGCTATATAACTATATTTATTAAAAATAGGCTGCAGCAGCAGCGCACTGTGTAAAAACACATATCGTATTAATTCTATAAAATTGTAAAATATCATCATTGTTTTGTTTTAAAGGTAATCTGTTCATTATATGTCTAGTGAGACATTATTTCATGACGCTAGAGGAATTAAATGAAAGTGCGTATCATGCGCACATACATATTTCGCTACCGAAGAGTTGCGCACGTAGTAAAAAAAAAATGAATTTTTTTCGAGCTTTCCTAAGCCTTCATCATACGAAACTAAACGGTGGGGGAAGGCTACTCTAATGTAGTACAGATATACAAAGACACGGAAAGGCTTCTATTCCCTGCTTACTGGGGATAACAACAAAGCCTGTTACATCCGTATCCATCACACCCTCTAGCCCTTTCGAAGGATATCCTTCAGATTATAAATATTCCTTCAGTAAGTGTGGCACTTTATAGTAATCTATTCAGCTACTGTATATTAGCTAATATAAAATATACTATCGTCATCACGAACGTAAATCTATCACGAAAGGAGACTCATTTTATCCTATTATTATTCCTAACAAGGAAGTTAGGTATAACTCCCTTCAGCTAAAAGGTATAAATAATTATCTGTATATTCTTATAGCGAAGGTTCCCGAAGAAGGATTCGAACCTCCATTGTTATAAGGCAATTTTCATCGCTATATGTCAACCAGACCACGTGTTCGGGCTCTATATTAAGCTATTAATATATTAAGCTATTTAAATTATATTGTTCATCGAGGGCTAGCGCAAGCTAAAGCTCGCCCTCGCCTTATTAATATCTAAGGAAGGATTTGAACCTTCATGCCCTAAAGCAACAAAGCTTAAGTTTGTCGTGTCTACCAATTCCACCACTTGGATTTAATTTTTATTTTTATTTTATTTTAGTGTAGTTATCTTTAACTATATCAGTTATAGATTTAATAACAAATTTATCCTTCTGTATATAACTTATATATCTAATAAATTTGTTATTATTAACTATCTTACCTATAAATCTAATAAATTTTTATTCTTAACTATCTTTATCTCACTAAAAGATCTAAAAAGTGTAAAGCTTTAGCACGAGCTTGCGCCTTTCTAGAAGGCGAAGCTCTAGCGCACCCCTCACTAATAGCAAAGCCCACTAATTAGTTTTTCTCACTAATAATCAAGCGTGCGAAGCTGTGCGAAGCCCACAAATTCGTTTTTTAAGAGAGCTTGCTATGAAGACGCAAGCTCTACACGAGGGTCTCTCTAGCTTGCTAACAAGCTAGAAAAAAGTACATTTTTTTTTACCTCCCTCTCATAAAGGTAACAAATATCTGTGCTATGTAGGCGGAGCTTTATAAAGGCGGCTGGTGCTTTAGCATGCGCAGCCCTCCTCTATGTATAAAGCTCCACCCGGGTTAATATGAATATTAGTTATTATTCTTTATTCTCTAGCTTGCTAGAGAATAAAAACCAATATAAGCTTTTAATACGGCCAGTCAGACTTGAACTGACATAAATCGAGTGGAAATCGACCAGTTTACCATTAACCCATGGCCGCTTTTTTAGGGCTAAAGTGACTTGAACACTTATAATTACTGTTATGAGCAGTACACTTTACCTATTAAGTTATAGCCCTACGCGGACAAAGGACTTGCACCTCTAACCTCTGGGCATGAGCCAAATGTGTTACTATTACACCAATCCGCTTTAGACTAGATAGGATTCGAACCTACGATGGTAGCATTGAAAGAGCTATGTCTTACCACTTGACTACTAATCCGAGCTTGCTTAGCTAGTGCAGGAGGAGACTTAGTCTATTCGTCTATAGCTAACTAACCTTAGCAAGCTAAAGCTATTTGTCAGCCCAATGCAAGTATCGCACTTACTTCAATTGATTACAAAACAATTGCATTACTTTTATGCTAATCAGGCTCTAGCTGCAATTTACTAAACTTTAAGGGGGAGCTTCCCCCCCCCTATGAAGGCGAAATTTGCGCCTTCATAATAAAGCTCCTCGTCTTAAGGTTTTAGCTAGCTCTATTTCTAGCTAAAAGCATGAAGAGCGAGCTTTAGCTTCCCTTAGCTTTATTTAATAGCATATATATGCTGCTATGGTTAGCTAATTTCTGTAATTCCTTATTTACTCCCTAGCACTAGCTAATGCTAGCTAGTGCAGGAATGTATCTGTGTAGCAAAAATATGCATGCATTGTAAATGTGATATATGTATAAATAGTTATTTATAAAATTAGTACTTTATTCTTAAAAATCTCCGGATTCGTACGGATAAAGCCTATATTACATCCTTCGTAATAATATTTTACGTATATTTAAGAAATATCTTAAGATAAGCTTCGTGCCTATATGCTTTCAGCACTTATCCTTAACCAACTTAGCTTTCCTGCCGTGCCTATGCTATATATTTATCTTAGTGAAAGAAACATCCCTATGTATAGCTTTAGCTTGCCAAACTCAGGCATAACCGGAGTCCGCAGGCTAGCTATACAGATATATATAATTTGCGGGGGAAGCTCTTAAGGAGCTTCCTCCATATATATTTTAATATTTGGGCACATAGACAACAGGTAAACCATAGGTTAGTAACTATTATTTAACCCTTTTACAAATTAAATTCTTCTTGTTCCTTTCGTACAAAAGTTAGTTCTTATTATATTCTAATTCCCCCTAGAAGATAGAAACCATACTGTCTCACGACGTATTTAACCCAGCTCATGTAACTTTTTAATCGACGAACAGTCGCACCCTACATAGTTCCTGCATCCATGAGGATAAGTTAAGCCGACATCGAGGTGCCAAACCGCGCACTCATTTTGTACACTCTTGCGCAAATTAGCCTGTTCTATGTGTTATCATAAAAGTGCGGCGCTAGCCCTTATTATAAGGAAGGTTGCTGGCTATATCTAGCACATAAATAAGAGCTTTAACTTTATTTATCTTTAGCAGTAAACCTGCTTTAGTGCTTTAGCTAGTTAAGAAATAAGCCTTAATGGCTTCCCTTTGTAAGGCGCAAGCATAGCTTGCGCCAGCCTATTAATAGCGAATAAGCACTTATATTTCCATTTTTTTCAAAACGGTTCAGACTATGTCTTCATTATTATTATATATATATATTTTTCCAGTTATGTCCTAGAATAAAGCTAGGGCGATTTTCTGTAATTCCTAGCTTTAGCTAGGGAGCGGGCTAACTAAGTCTACCCCTCGTACTAACTAATGCATGGATAAGAAAATAGCGCCTTTATTTACCGCCTATTCAACCTTTTACTGCAAAGGCTCCAATACGACGTTTTGATTTAGCTATTGAATAAGTTACATTTGATTTAGAATTACCTCTAAATAAAACTGAACTTAAACCTCTAAAAGAAGAATCTATATTTTTTAATCCTCCTTTTCATTTTAATGAATAGACAGATCTATCCGCTCTATAACGTTTAGTTAATCTACCTTTAACTTCTAATCTTATACCTCCCATGTTTTTATATCCAATAGAATTATAAATGGTATTATGGATATTTTCGTTCGCTTGCGTGAACGAAGTTACCGTACCACCTATATTTACATCTGAAGAATATGCACCATCTAACAGTTTAGATAATGAGGGCGCTTCTAATTCCTGCAAGGCAGGAATATTCGAAGCATTCATATTAGAAATTATTTTTAAATCTTTAAATTTACCTTGAAATAGGTCCATTTTTTTATCACCTTTTATTATAGATCTTTCTTTAATCGTGTTAATATTAGGTAAATATGCTCTATTTAAAATACTAAACATAGAATTTATATAATTTATTCTTCTTTTTCTTAATTTTAATGCTAATGCATTAGTAAAAAGATCTGTATGATATGCAACAGATTTTAAATTAATTATATTATATTCTATTTTTTTTCCTATAATTTTATTTAATATATTACTTAATATAGGTAAAAACACCAATCTGTTGAATTTATATTGATTAAGAGAATATAATAAATCATATTTTCTTAAGTATTTTAGATATTTTCTAGCATATTGGTTAAGAATAACACCTCAAACTTTTTTTAAATAAAGATCTTTTAATTTTATAAATTTATTTAAATATTCTAGTTTATACTTTATAAATTTCGTTTTTCTTATTATATCACTAATAAATATATATTGATCTTTATATTCACCTAAGATTTTATAAATTTTTTTTATATTTTTTTTATATAATAAAAAATAACGTTTGGCTATTAATTTTTTACTTATTTTTTTATTTATTTTTAAATATTTTTTTTTTAATACATTTTTTTCTCTATTTAAAGTATATAGCGTAATTATTGCTTTATTATTAGTATGTTTAATTTCCGCATTACTTACATGTATTCTTCTTAATAAATTACGTCTTCTTTTTAATAATATAAATTTAGATCCTGTATATTTATGATCTTTAAAATATAAATTAAAATAACCTTTTATTATTTTGTTTATATTTAAATCATTAACTGGTATATTCTTTAATGTATTTTTATTATAAGAATATATAGTATTCTTTCATTCTTTAGAAAATGAAGGTAAATATTTGGTTATTCCTATATCACCTATTTTTTTCTTTAAAAGTATTGTTTTAGGCGCTCCGCTCCGTTTTAAGTTATTGTTATAAATTTTCATCTTAGAGGGGCGCAAGCTCTTGTCTACGTTACCACTTTTATTCATTTTTCCAAATATTTATTCTTTTTTTTTTACTTTTTTATATATATATATATAATAATAATGTTGGGTGTAAAAAAGGATTATTGTTTAGCTTGCTGATCCCTAATAATAAGGGATTGGCAAGCTGTGCATATAACTCACCTTATAGTCGTTGAACGTCTTTATCTTATAATTTATGCTAAGATAAATTTCGCTTCAAATTTACGAGCTAGCTGATTTTTTTTCTAAAATATGCAAGCTAGTAATTTTTGAAATTAACCCAATATATTATTAATTATCCTTATTTCTCAGCATAGATAAGTGAAACCTATCGAGCTTTAGCTAACCTGCAATATTTTTTTTTATAGCAAGTTCTTGTATACGAAGTATGCTTAGGCTTGCGCCTAAAATATTGCTAACTAAAGCCGCTGTGTAATAAAATATTAAAGGACAAACATCCCTAGCGTAGCTTTTCCAATAATCCAAGATCTTTCCTTGTTGCATCTTGTGATCCTATGCCCTGCTTACGCAACTGTAAGATTTGTTGATAATCAAACAGTAAGGCAAGATTTAGCCGTTGAGCTTTTTAGATAATTAATACATAACTATTAGAGCCTAGCTTGATAGCCTGTCTTAATAGCTAAAAAATATTAGTGCTACCTGAAAGGTATATTCTTAATATTTTTATTATCTCTAATTTCTATATAGTGAAAATCCTACCTTTTTTTAAATATATATACAACGAATGTACATATAAATAATTTTATATGATTAAAAATAGTTTCACTATCTTAAATCGCAAACAAAATAATTATAAATTATTAGACACTCCTGTTTACTCTTTACAGGGTCTGTGCCCCACATAAACTGTCCCCTAGCGATAGTTCCTTAGCCAAGGGTACTTATCTATTTCTGCAGTAGCCCCGGAGGGGCTCGGCATAAATCAAAATTTAAGTTAAATCTATCATTATGCGCTTATGGCAGAAAGGAAAATAAGCTGAATTAGGTTGATTTACTATGCATGAGCTGGAATGCATACTTCAGACACTTGACGCAAGCAATGCTTGCGCCAAGTAGCAGAAGCAGCTACCTACTCATAATCCTAAACCAATTCATTCATATGAAAAAAAAATAAAGGATTCTCATTGTCATAGAGCTAGCTTGCTGAACAAGCTAGCCGTCAATTACCTTATAATCTGAAAATTGTTTATCATACTCTATAATTAGTGACAGTAAAGCTGCATAGGGTCTTCTCGTCTAACTAGAGGTAAACTGTATCTGCACAGCTATTCCAATTTCACTGAGTCAATCATAGAGACAGCTGTTGTATCGTTACATCATTCATGCAAGACCGCATTTAACGGCCAAGGCATTTCGCTACCTTAGGACCCTCACGTTAAGGCCGCCTTTAACCGGGGTTTCCGTCTACATCAAATATTAGTATATTTAATTATATCTGTTAACCAGCCGGCACCGGGCAGACATCACACTCTATACTTAGATTTTTAATCTTTCAGCAAAGTGCTGTGTTTTAATTAAACAGTCGTACAACACTATTTCATGCTTCTTCCTCTTTACCTGATATTAATCAAGAATAATGAGCTCTCCTTATCCCGAAGTTACGGTAGTCAATTTGCCGAGTTCCTTTATGATTGTTAGCTCATTTACGCCTTCGTATTCTCTACTAGCTTACTTGTTTCAGATTCTAGGTACGGTTACTTTTCATTTATAGCTATAGCTAACTAATTAGCTATAGCCATTAATTTAGTACTATTTTTCCAGTACATTTTTCACTTAAAATGTCGTCCTTAGTACAAAAGATTATCTCATCGTTTAAATCTTTAGATAATATAAACTTAGAGGCCGTTACTTAATTACATCCATAAGCTTTAGGCGGAAAAATTTTATTTTTTCTTTTAGTTACTCATGTCACCATTATCACTTGAGTTAAATTATTATAATTTCATTTAAAAAATAAAAATCTTAATTTAGCTCAACGTTCTGCTACCCCATTTAATTATAATTAAAGCTTAATTATAAAATAATATGGACAAGGTTTCGGTATATTGTTTAGATCCGATAAATTTTCGATGCTTTTAAAACTTAACAAGCGCTCTGTTACGAGGTCATAAAATTATGGCTGCTTCTAAGCCTATCTCCTTGTCGACTTTAATAAAAACCTTCTTAATTTCACTCAACTAATAATTTAGGAACCTTAACTCTTGTTCTGGGCTGTTTCCCTTTTGACATACAACCTTATCATTCTATGTCTGATGATTTAAGATATATCTTTGCCATTCCGAGTCTACATACTCACTGATAAAATCTTCATGATCCCCCAATTTGTACAAAATAAAACATGAGCTTTACTTGCTAGCAAGCTAAGCCTTATGTCTTGTCTGAGATTAAATTCTGTACCTGCTAAGATATTATACTTAAATTGCCTACTGTTATAGGTTTCGCAGAAAACCAGCTATCCTGGTCAGTATTGTCTTTCACTACACCTACCATAATTCTTCGGATATTTATGCTACAATATTCCGTTCGGACTTTTATAATCCTGATTATGGTAAAATCACCAGGCTTCGGGTCTAACTTTAGATACTTACCGTTATTTTAACGCTCGGTTTAACTACGTATGCACGGGGCTGCTCCCTCCTACTCGCATCTAATGTTAACTTGGTGACCCATTATGCAAAAGGTACGTTCTAACTTTTTTTTTATTTTCCCGAACTGCTTATAAAATCACTGTTTTTGTTTTGGTTCCCTCACGGTACTTTCCACTATCGCTTATATATTATATTTAGCCTTTGAGGAAGGTTCCCCATTTAATTTAAACAGTTTATCCACCATTTGACTTTTTAGGCTAGTCTATTTTAGCTCACGCTAATCATAGAATCTCTTTTGATTTCTTTTCCTAAAGTTACTAAGATATTTCAATTCACTTCGTTTATTATTAAATTTCTCTTAGAGTTAATATAATTATAGGTTTGTAGGCTAGCGCTATAAATAGCACACACTTGCTTATATTACTGGTTGCCTATTTCATAGCAAGCGAGCTTGCTATGAAATTAGAAGCATTGGCCTGCGTATATACACAATCAGCTAGCAAACCTATTTATATAAATAAATCTCTTTAATATATAGCTTAAATTCTACAATAATTTCTTTCCATACTTATATAATTTAGAAGAGCTTGCTGATTCCTAATTAGGAATAACAAATTTCTAAATTACATTTATAATTTATATATCCAGAGCTGCTTTTAATTTGTTAATTGCTAGCTCTAGCTCTAATG